TTAACCATCTATAGAATTGAATTCCATTGATGCCAAATCAAGAGGAAAATTGTGAGCATTGCGCTCATGCATAACTTCCATACCAAGATTAGCACGATTAATTATATCAGCCCAAGTATTAATAACACGACCTTGACTGTCAACTACAGATTGATTGAAATTGAATCCATTCAAGTTGAACGCCATAGTACTAATACCCAAAGCAGTAAACCAGATACCTACTACGGGCCAAGCCGCTAAGAAGAAATGTAAAGAACGAGAATTATTAAAACTAGCATATTGGAAAATCAATCGACCAAAATAACCGTGAGCCGCGACAATATTATAAGTTTCTTCTTCCTGACCAAATTTGTAACCTGCATTAGCAGACTCACTCTCTGTGGTTTCCCTTATTAAACTAGAAGTTACCAAAGAACCATGCATAGCACTAAATAAAGAACCACCAAAAACGCCAGCTACGCCTAACATATGAAAAGGATGCATAAGAATATTATGCTCTGCCTGGAATACAATCATGAAGTTGAAAGTACCAGAAATGCCTAAGGGCATACCATCCGAAAAACTTCCTTGGCCTATAGGATAAATCAAGAAAACTGCAGCAGCAGCCGCAACAGGAGCTGAATATGCAACAGCAATCCAAGGTCGCATACCTAAGCGAAAGCTAAGTTCCCATTCACGGCCCATGTAACAAGCTACGCCAAGTAAAAAATGAAGAACAATTAACTCATAAGGACCGCCGTTGTACAACCATTCGTCCACAGAAGCTGCTTCCCAGATAGGATAAAAATGCAAACCAATAGCTGCAGAGGTAGGAATAATAGCACCAGAAATTATATTGTTTCCATAAAGAAGAGAACCGGCAACAGGTTCTCTAATACCATCAATATCTACAGGCGGAGCTGCAATAAAAGCAATAATAAAAACTGAAGTTGCAGTCAATAAAGTCGGAATCATTAAAACACCGAACCATCCAATATAAAGACGATTTTCAGTACTAGTAATCCAGTTACAAAAACGACCCCAAGCACTTGCGCTCTCGCGTCTTTCTAAAATTGCAGTCATGGTTGATTAATTTGGAGTTTAGTTAAAATAAAAATCAGAGACTCCCAAGCATGGCTTGTTATTCAACAGTATAAAATAATTTCTATATTGAAGTCAACTAAAATATAATCAAAAATATAATATAAAAAACTAAGGGAATACCTTATGGGTTGCCCGGGATTCGAACCCGGAACTAGTCGGATGAAGTAGATCATTTCATTCAATTTTTTGAATATTTCAAGAAAATTCAAAAATCTCCTCCCAAACCGTGCTTGCAATTTTCATTGCACACGGCTTTCTCTCTGTATTTTCTATTTCTATTTCACATCTACCGGCAAAACAAGCATTTCATTAAATCACAAAAATTGATCTAGCATAAACCAAATATTTTGATCAAAAATAAAAAAAAAATCCAGAGCATTCTGCTGTTTTACCCAAAACTTGGTGAAATTATTTACCTCCAAAATATCTAAAAACCAAAGTCGTTCTGTAACTAAATCTATCTTAAATAGCAATTTTCTAAATTGTTTATGAAAACAGAAATATAGCAATTTTTTGTTTTTGAATTCAACTTGTTTTCGCACAAATATTTTACGTAGTTCAAATCCTAATTCTTTTCGAACTATACGTATCGTACTTTTATGCTTACAGGCTAAAGTTTTGATACATGAGAGAAAAAGTATATACTTCACACGATCTAAAAAACGTTTATTTCGTGCTCCACTGTAAAAAGAATCTACATTTCTGCAAAAATGATCATATTTATCAAGAATAGAATTGTCGGTAAAACTAAGCCATGCTAATTTACTCTTCGGGTTACCCATTTTATCACATAATCCTTCTTTTGATAAAAATTGAATAACAAAAACAGCGCTAAGTTTTGAATTGAATTCCCTGCTAACAAAATCAGTAGATAGAAAATAATCTAAGATATTTAGTCGGAGTAAAAAAGAGTTTGTTGGATATTCTAAGTAATAAGCTAGAAAAAATATATTTTGACTGGAAATTTGTTTCAAAAAAAAACTAGAGGGTTCCGATAAAACAAAAAGATAAGTTTGCCAAAAATTTAAGAAAAAAAATTCACATTTTTTGACTAAAATAGTAGTTCCCAGCAAAATCAATTTTTCCCCATATCTTATATAGTGAAAAAAAAAATCCTTTAGCAATCTTATCGTATCTTTTTTTTTCGGTTTTCGGGTTAAAAAATTCCATTTTTGTTGAAAATGCTTTTGTTCTGAAAAAAGACCATAAGACAATGATTTTTCATGAAAACAACTTTTCCATCGAAGAGTGAAAAAATCTTCGAAAATAGAAAGAAGAATATTCCCTAAAAAGAAACAGAAAATCACACTTCCTTTTGGAAAAATAATAGAATTATTCACAAACTTAAATTGCTTTGAAAAAAGTATAAAACTTAAAAAATGTAAAAAAGAAACATCTTGAATCGAAAATTTGAAACGTCTAATTAACAGCTCTGAATGAATCGAAGAAGGTATTCTTATATTAGAAAAAGAAAGAGAAAACATAAAGACTTCTTCCAAAAAAAGAAATAGAGAAAAGACTGATTGAAAATTGACCTGTTGATTTATTTCTTTGAAAGTTACTTTGAAACCAAAAAAGTGTTTCCACCACGTGGAAACAAAAATATCAAAACAGAAAAAAAAAGTTTTTCCAATGAAATTAAAACAAGAACTTCTTGTATTATACACAAGATAGTTTTGTTGATGTAATAGCTTAATTGAACGTTTTACATTCAAAAAACGGAAACTATTAGGTAATTTTTCTATTTTTTCGAAAGAAGGGCTTGAGTTGAATAACAGATTCGGATCTATAACATAGAAATCGTTATGGAATAAGAGGGGATATAAAAAATGTTGTTGCCAACGTATGTTTTCATTTTTTTTCAAGAAAAAACCTCCTAAACCTTTCTTTTTAGAAATAAAATAACACATAGTACAATCTAGCTTGAACCGAATAAACCAAATAGTAGTTTCAAAAGAAAGAATCTCAATCGTCATACACAAAAAAGACGCAAATATTTTATCTTAGCAACCAGGCGTTCTCCTGACTCATGAAATTCAGGCCAGCACACTAATTTTTTTTACACACCGATCTTAAAGTCTTTAGGATTCTATGATATGAAATTCTCTGACCTTTTCAGAGAAAAACCTTCCCATATCGATTGCTAAAAAGCTTTTAACTTCTTTTTAATAAGAGGAATCATTTTCTCTTCGCTAGGAAGAGCAGAAACTCGTTCTTCTAGGTTTCTTCATTATTCAAGCTATCCCTTTTCCATAGACTTTTTAACTACAAAGTGATTGAACTTCAATTTCATTGAAAATCTTACCTTTTTTGAATTGAAAAAAGAAGTTTTTCCAAAAGCGACATGCTTTTTTTTCCTTTTTCTAGGATAAGTCGTAGTTTACTAAAATAATCATTACTGATTAATATTGACGAAAATTTTACTTCATTTCAAAATGTAAAAAACTTGATTAAATCGCACTTAAAAGCCGAGTACTCTACCATTGAGTTAGCAACCCTAAAGAATATATTATTGTATACCTTAAGGTATACAATAATGATAGGCCCGTAGTAGATTATTTGTCAAATTAAGCAAAAAAAAAAACGAATTATCTTACAGTTAATGTTTCCTTAGTTGCGTACATGACTTCAATTGTAATCTTAACTACACCCTTTATTTTAGCAAATTTTTCTGTCTTTCTTTTTACCTTGTCCCTGAAAAAACGAGGAATTTTTTGTAGTTCTAGTTGACTTTCAGTATCCCAGATTACGTCTAAACCACCTATAGGGTTAGATTTTGTTATTACTTCTTTCATATCATGACCACCAAAAATGTCTAGAAGATGATCTTCCATACCCAGCGCAAAAGAATTATAGACCAAATCAGCTATTTGATTTGTACCTTCGTACCCCATAAAAGGACGATATCCCAAAGGAAAATTTTGTATATGAACTGGTGCAGAAATAACACCGCAGGAGATATCAAACCGTTTACCAATATGACGTTCCATTTGAGTACCGAATATTGCGGAAGGTTCTACACAAGCAATTTTTTTCCCTACTTTAGCATGATCCTCTGTGATCAATATTTCATTACTAAAATCTTGTATCTGCTCTTTAAACCACTCTGCATCATGTTTACAATATGTACCTGTACAACTCACGCGAATTCCCATTTCTCGAGCAAGTATTTTGGTAATAGACGCAGCATGAGTTGCATCACCAAAAACAACAGTTTGCTTCCCCGTAAAATTTTGGCAATCAATAGATCTTGAAAACCAAACAGCTTGGGAAATAAACCTAGTTTGTCTATCAATATAAGATTCATAATTTACCCTCTTTTCCCCAAAAATTGAAGCAAAAGGATTCACCGATTTTTCTATCCGTCGGATACACTCGGCATTATCTATAACACCTATGGGTGTTATAGATAGATAAGGCATTCCAAATTCTTTTTTTAAAAAAAAAGCTGTCATTAACCCTATTTCACGATAAGGCACCAAATTTAACCAAGCTTTTGGTAAATTTTGCAAATCTTCGACAGACCCCCCTTCAGGGATTACTTGATTTATCTGTATATTGAGATCTTGAAATAAACGTTTTAACTCACGACAGTCATGTTGATGATGAAACCCCAAAGTAAAAATACCGATGATATTTACAGAAGGCACATCCGTCAAAAATCGGTCTAATTTTTCTTTTTTTTGTTTCGATAAATAAAAGCGAACAACTTGCTCTAAAGTCCTATCTGCTGCTTGAATTTCATTTACTTGATAATGGTCTACATCCGCCAAAATAATATTTGAATCAGATATTACAGATGCTCTATCTACAAAATTTTGTAAATCCTCTTGTAAAATACTTGAAGTACACGTAGGTGTCAATATAATCAAATCAGGATTTTGTTCTTTATCTTTCCGAAGTAGATTATCTACTACTTTTTTTTGAGATCCACGTCCTAAAACACGGCGATCTACAATACTAGCTGTCGCTGGAGTAAAATTTCTTTCCCGCTCTAGCATAGAACGCATTACATTGAAATAATCATCTCCCAAAGGAGCATGCATAATAGCATGCACATTTTTAAATGAATTAGCTACTCGTAAAGTTCCAATATGAGCAGGACCGGCATACATCCAATAAGCTAATTTCATAAACAAAATTTTTGAGTGATTAATTTGATTAAATTTTTATTTAATTACACTACAACAAAGAGATATTCCTTATAAATCAAAAAATATTGTATAGGTTATAATTTTCTTTTGTTCTTTTGTTTGTCGTTTACTTGCTTGCAGCCAAAAAAATGAAACCCTTTTTACTCAGTGGTAGAGTAAAGCCATGGTAAGGCGTAAGTCATCGGTTCAAATCCGATAATGGACTTTAGCCTTCATTATAAGTATATCCTAAAAATTAAGAACCCTTGTTAATTTTTACTTTTGAATTCTAGTTTTTTCTTATAATGGTAAAGTAGATAAGTATTTTTATCGATTTTTGCTCATTAATTCTTTTGTCTTTATATTCAAATTCAATCAAAAATCAAAAAAAGAAAATGAACAAAATGTTTAAAAAAGGAGGATAATAATGACTATAGCACTTGGAAACTTTTCCAAAGAGGAAAAAACATTTTTGGATACTCTGGATGATTGGCTACGCAGAGACCGGTTCATTTTTATAGGTTGGTCTGGTCTATTACTTTTTCCTTGTGCTTATTTCGCCTTGGGTGGATGGTTCACTGGTACAACCTTTGTGACCTCGTGGTATACTCACGGACTAGCTAGTTCCTATTTAGAAGGCTGTAATTTTTTAACAGCTGCAGTTTCTACTCCCGCGAATAGTTTAGCACATTCACTTCTTCTATTATGGGGCCCTGAAGCACAAGGGGATTTCACGCGTTGGTGTCAATTAGGTGGTCTATGGACCTTCGTAGCTCTGCATGGTGCTTTCGGTTTAATAGGTTTCATGTTACGCCAATTTGAACTTGCTAGATCTGTACAATTACGACCATATAATGCAATTGCATTTTCTGCTCCAATTGCTGTTTTTGTTTCAGTTTTTTTAATCTATCCTTTAGGTCAATCTGGTTGGTTTTTCGCTCCCAGTTTTGGAGTTGCTGCTATTTTCCGATTTATCCTTTTTTTCCAAGGTTTTCATAATTGGACCTTAAACCCGTTTCACATGATGGGAGTTGCCGGGGTTTTAGGAGCTGCTCTGCTATGTGCTATTCACGGTGCTACTGTAGAAAATACTTTATTTGAAGACGGAGACGGGGCAAACACATTCCGTGCATTTAACCCGACTCAAGCCGAAGAAACTTATTCCATGGTCACAGCTAATCGTTTTTGGTCCCAGATTTTTGGAGTTGCTTTTTCTAATAAACGTTGGTTACATTTTTTCATGTTATTTGTACCTGTAACTGGTTTATGGATGAGTGCTATTGGAGTTGTAGGCTTAGCTCTAAACTTACGTGCCTATGACTTTGTTTCCCAAGAAATCCGCGCAGCGGAAGACCCTGAATTTGAGACTTTCTATACAAAAAATATCCTCCTGAATGAAGGTATTCGAGCCTGGATGGCGGCTCAAGATCAGCCTCATGAAAACCTTATATTCCCCGAGGAGGTTTTACCCCGTGGAAACGCTCTTTAATGGAACTCTTACTTTAGCTGGTCGTGATCAAGAAACTACAGGGTTTGCTTGGTGGGCCGGTAATGCTAGACTAATCAATTTATCTGGTAAATTACTTGGAGCTCACGTGTCTCATGCTGGACTAATTGTGTTCTGGGCCGGAGCTATGAACCTTTTCGAGGTGGCTCATTTTATACCTGAAAAACCTATGTATGAACAAGGGTTAATTTTACTTCCTCATCTCGCTACTCTAGGGTGGGGAGTAGGTCCTGGCGGAGATGTTGTCGACACTTTTTCTTTTTTTGTATCAGGAGTACTTCATATAATTTCTTCTGCCGTTCTAGGCTTCGGTGGTCTTTACCACGCCCTTATAGGTCCTGAAACGTTAGAAGAGTCTTTTCCTTTTTTCGGTTATGCTTGGAAGGATAGAAATAAAATGACTACCATTTTGGGTATTCATCTCATCTTACTCGGTGCTGGTTCTTTTCTTCTCGTGCTAAAAGCTCTCTATTTTGGAGGTATATATGATACCTGGGCTCCGGGTGGTGGAGATGTAAGAAAAATAACAAATATGACCCTTAACCCCAATACTATTTTTAGTTATTTACTGAAATCTCCTTTTGGAGGAGAAGGATGGATTGTTAGTGTAAACAATATGGAAGATTTAATTGGAGGACATTTCTGGTTGGGTTCAATTTGTTTCTTCGGTGGTATTTGGCACATATTAACTAAACCTTTTGCATGGACTCGTCGTGCTTTTGTTTGGTCTGGCGAAGCTTATTTATCATATAGCTTAGCGGCTCTTTCTTTGTTTGGTTTTATTGCTTGCTGTTTCGTTTGGTTTAATAATACAGCGTATCCCAGCGAGTTTTATGGGCCTACTGGCCCAGAAGCTTCTCAAGCTCAAGCTTTTACTTTCTTAGTTAGAGACCAACGTCTTGGAGCTAGTGTAGGATCTGCCCAAGGACCAACTGGATTGGGTAAATATCTTATGCGTTCCCCTACTGGGGAAATTATTTTTGGTGGGGAGACTATGCGTTTTTGGGATCTTCGGGCCCCTTGGTTAGAACCTCTTAGAGGTCCTAATGGTTTAGACCTTAATAAATTAAAAAAAGATATACAACCTTGGCAAGAACGGCGTTCAGCCGAATATATGACGCATGCTCCTTTAGGTTCTTTAAACTCAGTAGGCGGTGTGGCTACTGAAATAAATGCAGTAAATTTTGTTTCTCCCCGAAGCTGGTTAGCTACTTCGCATTTTGTTCTAGGATTTTTTTTCTTTGTAGGTCATTTGTGGCATGCGGGAAGAGCTCGTGCAGCCGCAGCAGGTTTTGAAAAGGGGATTGACCGAGATTTAGAACCTGTCCTGTTTATGACCCCTCTAAACTAAACCCAAACATAAAAGAAAAAGAATGGTTATCCCATTCTTTTTCTTTTGGTAATTTTGAATTTAATTTCTTTTATTCCAAACAAAAGGAGAGAGAGGGATTCGAACCCCCGATAGTTTGTAACCTATGCCGGTTTTCAAGACCGGAGCCATAAACCACTCGGCCATCTCTCCTAAAGTCTTCTCTAGAAAAAAAGCTTATCTTATTTCATTTCAAAAAAAAGGGGTGCAATTTTTACATATTAGATTTCATTCTAATTCGATCAAATAAGGATCAAATGGTATAGTTTATGTTGGATTTTACCAAAATTATGACTATTGCTTTTCAACTGACTATGTTTGCATTAATCGCAATTTCCTTTCTATTACTTATAGGCGTACCTATCGCTTTCGCTTTCCCAGAAGGTTGGTCAGGTAATAAAAATATTCTATTTTCTGCTGTCTCATTATGGATTGGATTAGTTATTTCTGTAGGCGTCCTAAATTCTTTTATATAACTCACAAACTTAATAAGTAAAAAGCAAAAAAGAATTGAACGGATTGAAAAATAGTAATATAAAATAACAATATAGAAAACATATTAATAAGAATATAAGAATAAGACATATTAATAAGACATAATATGTCTTGTTTCCTTAATACCTTGCGGATATGGTTGAATGGTAAAATTTCTCTTTGCCAAGGAGAAGACGCGGGTTCGATTCCCGCTATCCGCCCACAAAATAACCATCTTGGCGGAGACGGGATTTGAACCCGTGACCTCAAGGTTATGAGCCTTGCGAGCTACCAGGCTACTCTACTCCGCGCTATTGTCTACCTTCCATAAAAGAAAAACCTCCTAGAAAAGAAAAAAGCGTCGAACTTCGACGCTTTTTTATACTATACCTACCAACTTGATTTGATTATACCAGGTAATAAACAAGCATGAGCCATTTTACGAAATACATGTCCACAAAATCCAAAGTCTCGATAAAACCCTCTCGGCCTTCCAGTCAAAAAACAACGACGATGAAGACGTGTTGGTGCACTATTACGTGGTAAAGATTGGATTTTACAAATAATTTTTTCCTGTGAGAAAAAAAAGACTTCCTTTTTCTTTAAAGACTCGCGAATTGCACGATATTTCTGTTCTAACCGTTGACGTTTTTTTTCTCTTTCAATAAGACTTTTTTTTGCCATAGTTTCTAACTATAAAAAAAATAAAAGATCGATCAGATTCTAAAGATAAGGGTGATTACTCATTTTCATTCAATTGAATTTTTTTTGTTTAGGAGTTGTTTCGTTAATTAACCAAATTTACCTGAAGTTGAAGCAATTAAAAAGGCTGCATAAGTAAATATATACCCTACAGAAAAGTGAGACAATCCAACTAATCGTGCTTGGACAATAGAAAGAGCTACAGGTTTATCTTTCCATCGAACTAGGTTTGCTAAAGGCGTTTTTTCATGAGCCCACGCAAGAGTTTCAATAAGCTCCTGCCAATATCCACGCCAAGAGATCAGAAACATAAATCCAGTAGCCCAAACAAGATGCCCAAATAAGAACATCCATGCCCAGACAGATAAACTGTTCATACCAACAGGGTTGTATCCATTAATAAGTTGGGAAGAATTTAACCAAAGATAATCTCTTAACCATCCCATTAAATAAGTAGAAGATTCATTAAATTGTGCTACATTCCCCTGCCATAAAGTTAGATGCTTCCAATGCCAATAGAAAGTAACCCATCCAATAGTATTCAACATCCAGAAAACTGCTAAATAAAAAGCATCCCACGCTGAAATATCACAGGTACCACCTCGTCCTGGACCATCACAAGGAAAACTATAACCAAAATCTCTTTTATCGGGCATTAGTTTAGAACCTCGTGCATCTAAAGCACCTTTTACTAAAATTAATGTAGTTGTATGCAAACCTAAAGCAATAGCATGGTGAACCAAAAAATCGCCGGGACCAATTGGTAAGAATAGTGAATTATTTTTATCATTAATAGCGTTTAACCAACCCGGCAACCATATACTTTTTCCAGCAGCAAATGCTGGTCCCTTTGTTGAAGCTAAGAGTACGTCAAATCCATATAAAGATTTACCGTGAGCAGATTGTATCCACTGAGCAAAAATAGGTTCAATCAATATTTGTTTTTCCGGAGTACCAAAAGCTAGCATAACATCATTATGCACATATAACCCTAACGTATGAAAACCAAGAAATAAACTAACCCAACTTAGATGAGAAATTATTGCTTCTTTATGATCTAACATCCTTGCCAAAACATTATCCTGATTTTGTTCCGGATTATAATCCCGTATGAAAAAAATAGCCCCATGGGCAAAAGCCCCTGTCATGATGAATCCAGCAATGTATTGATGATGAGCATATAGCGCAGCTTGGGTAGTAAAGTCTTGTGCTAGAAAGGCATAAGCAGGTAAAGAATACATGTGTTGAGCTACCAAAGAAGTAATTACCCCTAAAGAGGCTAAAGCAAGACCTAACTGAAAATGAAGAGAATTATTGATTGTATTATAAAGACTCTTATGCCCGCGACCTAACTTTCCTCCTGGAGGCATATGAGCTTCTAAAATATCTTTTATACTATGTCCAATCCCAAAATTGGTTCTATACATATGACCAGCGAGAAAAAAGATTAAGGCAATAGCTAAATGATGATGAGCTATATCAGTCAACCATAAACTTTGAGTTTGCGGATGAAATCCACCAAGAAGAGTTAGAATAGCAGTTCCGGCCCCTTGCGAAGTGCCAAATAAATGACTATTAGAATCCGGATTTTGAGAATACAAATTCCACTGACCCGAGAAAAGAGGACCTAACCCTTGAGGATATGGTAAAACACTTAAAAAATTAACCCATCGCACATGGATCCCCCTTGATTCTGGAATAGCCACATGAACTAAATGTCCTGTCCAAGCTAAAGAACTTACTCCAAAAAGCCCTGACAAATGATGATTAAGACGTGATTCCGCATTTTTGAACCATGAGATACTTGGTTTCCGTTTCGATTGTAAATGAAATCTACCTGCTATTAAAAAAACAGTAGAAAGAAATATTAAAAAAAGAGCTCCAGTATAAAGATCTTCATTAGTACGTAATCCAACTGTATACCACCATTGATAAAGACCGGAATAAGCAATATTGACCGGCCCAGGAGCGCTTCCTCGAGTAAAAGCTTCTATAGCCGGTTGACCGAAATGAGGATCCCAAATAGCATGAGCAATAGGTCTTACATGTAAAGGGTCATTTATCCAAAACTCAAAATTACCTTGCCAAGCTACATGGAACAAATTTCCAGAAGTCCATAGAAAGATTATAGCTAATTGACCAAAATGGGAAGCAAATATTTGTTGATACAATTGTTCTTCCGTAATATCATCATGACTCTCAAAGTCATGTGCAGTTGCAATACCAAACCAAATACGACGAGTAGTCGGGTCTTGGGACAAACCTTGACTGAACTTCGGAAATCTTGATATCATAATGGTTACATCCGCTATTATTCTACTGCAATAATTCTTGCTAGGAAGAACGACCATGTTGTGACAATTCCTCCCAGGAGATAATGAGCCACTCCTACAGCACGCCCTTGTACAATGCTTAAGGCTCTAGGCTGGATAGCAGGAGCAACTTTCAATTTGTTATGGGCCCATACAATTGATTCTATAAGTTCTTGCCAATACCCCCGACCGCTAAATAAAAACATTAAACTAAAAGCCCAAACAAAATGAGCACCCAAAAAGAAAAGGCCATATGCGGATAACGCAGAACCATAAGATTGAATTACTTGAGAAGCTTGTGCCCATAGAAAATCACGAAGCCACCCATTAATTGTAACGGAACTTTGTGCAAAGTTTCCCCCCGTGATATGAGTTACTACTCCCTGAGTGCTTATATTACCCCAAACGTCCGATTGCATTTTCCAACTAAAATGAAATATAACAACAGAAATTGCATTGTACATCCAGAATAAACCTAAAAAAACATGATCCCATGCAGATACTTGACAGGTTCCTCCTCTTCCAGGTCCATCACAAGGAAATCTAAAACCAAGATTCGCTTTATCGGGTATCAAACGGGAACTACGCGCAAATAAAACACCTTTGAGTAAGATTAATACAGTTACATGAATTGTAAAAGCATGAATGTGGTGAACTAAAAAGTCTGCAGTTCCCAAAGGAATCGGTAACAAAGCTACTTTAGTACCTACTGTTACCAAATCATTGCCTCCCCAAGTGAAACTTGTACTTGCTGTTGCAGCAGGAGCTGTAAACCTAGGTGCTGTTACATGAGTATTTTGTAACCATTGAGCAAATATTGGTTGTAATTGTATAGCAGTATCCGAAAACATATCTTGAGGACGCCCTAATGCACTCATAGTATCATTATGAATATATAGACCAAAACTATGAAAGCCTAAGAATATACATGTCCAGTTTAGATGCGATATAATTGCATCACGATGTCGAAGAACTCGATCGAATAAATTATTATAAGAAGTAGTTGAATCATAATCTCTAACTAGAAAAATCGCCGCATGTGCTGCGGCACCAATGATGACAAACCCGCCAATCCACATGTGATGTGTGAATAAAGAAAGTTGAGTACCATAGTCAATGGCTAGATAAGGATAAGGGGGCATAGAATACATATGATGAGCTACAACAATAGTCAAAGACCCTAATATAGCCAAGTTAAGAGCTAATTGAGCATGCCATGAGGTAGTTAATATTTCATAAAGACCTTTATGCCCCTCTCCTGTAAATGGGCCCTTATGAGCTTCTAAAATTTCCTGTATACTATGCCCAATACCCCAATTGGTTTTATACATATGGCCAGCTATCAGAAAAATAACGGCAATAGCTAAATGATGGTGTACAATATCAGTCAACCATAATCCTCCTGTTATTGGGTTTAAACCCCCCCGAAACGTTAAAATTTCGGAATATTCAGACCAATTTAGTGTAAAAAAGGGAGTCAAGCCTTTAGAAAAACTAGGATAAAGTTGAATTAAAAGGTCGCGGTTTAAAATAAATTCATGAGGCAGTGGTATCTCTTTAGGGTCCACTCCAGCATCTAGAAGTTGGTTAATAGGTAAAGATACGTGTACTTGGTGCCCTGCCCAAGATAGCGAACCAAGTCCTAATAACCCTGCTAAATGGTGATTTAACATAGATTCTACTTGGAACCAAGATAATTTTGGAGCAGCTTTGTGATAATGAAACCAACCAGCAAACAGCATTAATGCTGCAAAGATCAATCCACCAATTGCAGTACAGTAAAGTTGTAATTCACTTGTTATTCCAGATGCTCTCCAAATTGGGAAGAATCCAGATGTTATCTGTATTCCTCTAAAACCTCCACCTACGTCCCCATTCAATATTTCTTGGCCTACTATAGGCCAAACCACTTGAGCACTAGGTTTTATATGAGTGGGATCCGCGAGCCATGCTTCATAATTGGAAAAACGAGCCCCATGGAAATACATACCACTTAACCAAATAAAGATGATCGCTAATTGACCAAAATGAGCACTAAAAATTTTGCGAGAAATTTCTTCTAAATCTTCGGTATGACTATCAAAATCATGAGCATCCGCATGTAAGTTCCAAATCCAAGTAGTAGTTTCAGGATCCCCTTTTGCTAATGTCCTTGAAAAATGTCCGGGGTTAGCCCATTTTTCAAAAGAAGTTTTGATAGGATCTCTCTCCACCATAATCTTAACTTCTGATTCCGGTGAACGCATAATCATAGAGTTCTCCTTTGTTAGGATGAAACAAAAAAGAGACCCGCCAACTGGAATTAGTAAATGATAAATCTCAAACCAATTCTTTGTTTATTTTCGAATTTAGAACTGGAACGATTTGAAAAAGAAAATGGAACTAGGGCGGGTGTTCGTTTTTTATTATGACACATTGAAAGGGGCGCTTAATGGACTATTCAGATTCAAAAAAGCCTTTTGAATTTTTGAATTATATAGTCTATTCTATCAAATAGTTTATACAAAGCCTGGGGTGGACATAATTGGTCCAACCCCTACCCTTTACAGTCTAGATCCCATTGATAACATATACATTTACTTTCCTTTAATATCGATTTTCCTTTTCTGAAAATATTCAATCAAAACGTCCTGTAATTTTTAACCAATTTTGTGCTTCGATGTAATTAGCTGGAGCTAATAGTATAGCTTGTTTCCAATATTCTGCAGCTTGATCAAACCAAACCTCTGCTGCTTCAGGATCTCCCTGGTTAATAGCCTGTTCTCCTCGGTCAGAATAGGTTATTATTTTCCTTTCCTTAGAACCGTACTTGAGAGTTTCCTTCCTCATACGGCTCAATCAACTCTTGAGTCCTTTAACGAAAAAAAAAAAAAAAACACTCGAAAGTGGGGAAATCTATTCAAACTAATCGCAGGACCAGAAGTTACTAAACTGAGTTTCAAACTTTACTAAATTTTTAGTTTTCTCTTTTCTCCTACCACCTTGTGAATTCCAAAAAAAAGTCTTTGTGTGAGAGAGGGAGGGGTACCTATCCCCGTATAGAATTTGAAAAAAGTACTTTCTTAGAAAAGTACTTACTTGCCGTCTTTAGGACCTAATACTACACCACTGCGCAATACTTATGAAAGAAAAAGAATAAACTTTATTACATAAGTAAATCCCTTTATGAGCAGATCTAATTGTATCAACTCCAAAAATTCAAAATTGATCTTTATGGTGCTTTTTCCCCTTATAGTTTCAATTACTTTCTCCATAGAAACAAATATAAGCTTTTTTAGCATCCTACCCGGGTAGCGGACCCTTTTGTTTTTTTTTTTTTTGCTACAGCTGATACAGCCCAACTGTTGTTATTTAAGAGTAGTGGCAATATGTAGAAAGCCTTTTGGTTTGTTTTTAACTAACTTAATTCTATCCTACAGATAGACGCACGTAATGACAGATCAAAGCTGTATTATTAAAGGCTTGTGGTAACGTTGGATTTCGTTCTAATGCCTGGAAATAATATTCCAAAGCCTTGGCATGCTCCCCATTACTAGTATGTACAAGTCCTATATTATATAATATATAACTTCGGTCATAAGGATCAACTTCCAATCGCATTGCTTCATAATAATTTTGAAGAGCTTCTGCATATTCTCCTTCTGATTGTGCTGACATTCGTTACGGTCGTTCTTATTGATTCAACTTTTAATAATCTCCGGTTCAAAACCGTACTTGAGATTCTCATCTCATACGGCTCCTCCTTTCTTTTACATAATAAAAAAAAAAAAAAGAAGAATAAGCAACATCTAAAAATTAGAAGGGACTAGTATGTTTTGAATCAAAATCTAGCCATCCTTTTCAGAAAGAGTCTTTTCAACACCTTCTACTCTTTGTTTGTTCTTACTGCTTTGCACTTTTAAACAGGGTTTAATCACTTCAACAAAATTCGATGGTTCTTTTGGTATCCGAAATACAAACAAGATGGTTTTGGATTGTCTCAACCATTCGAATTAACCCTCATTAAGGGCTACAAAAAAAAATAGTAAGTGAAATCAAATCTAACGAAGCTTTTCATTGGTCGATTCCTATATGTAATGTCTTTCCTTTATGCATTTATTTATATTATACAGTATATACAATACGTATCCTTTTGCTTAATATTCTACTATGTAGATCCAAAGACGCATTAATCCGGGATACAGGACAGAAGGAGTTGCTCTTTTTCAAAGACTCACCTTCACTAAACATAAGTTTTTTGACCTTACATCGAAGGTTTATTCGAAAGAAAAAAAAAGGCCAAAAAATCAAATCACACCATCTCTGTAGTAAGCAAAGGCTTGTTTTTCTGTTAAAACCGTTGGAATTATTTTTAATATAATATCTGCTAATATTGTGAACGTTTTATCTATAAAATTCTCATTTTTTTGAGATCTGGGCATAGTGATCAAATTGTTTTTTTTTTTTTTGCTTCAGTTCCTTTTGGAATGAGTTTCATCACATAGAAATGCTTACTACAAAAATAATAGAATAGGAAATTCCAATTCCATAAGTTTTTATGGGGAGGAGATTACCCGAGGAAAGATGGTCGAGTGGTTCAAGACGTAGCATTGGAAATGCTATATAGACTTATGTCTACCGAGGGTTCAAATCCCTCTCTTTCCGCATTTCCCGTTTTTTCTCTTTTGGAAAAGAAAAGATCGAAACCCCATTTTTTTGGATTAAATCCGCCGAGAATAATATTCTATAACTAGCATTTCTTTAATTTTTAATTGAAGATCTTTTGTATCTATAATTTTGTTAACTATTCCTTTATTTTGTGACAAATTGAAGGTCAGATAATGTGGTACTCTATTTCTATTTTTCCAAAGTTGACCCCAACTTTTTTTCATTCGAATTCTCAGTCTTTCTGGATCTTTTCCTTTTAAAGTTATAATATCTTGGGGTTTACAACGATAACTTGGTATATCCACTATATGATGATTGACTAAAATATGTCTATGATTAACTAGTTGCCTGGCTCCAGGAATAGTACGAGCTATACCTAATCGAAAAAGAATATTATCTAAACGCATTTCAAGTAATTGAAGTAAGACCTGGCCTGTTGACCCCTGAGCATTTTTAGCAATATGAACATATTGCCGTAATTGTCGTTCTGTTAAGCCATAATGAAAACGAATTTTTTGTTTTTCTTGTAAACAAACGAGATATTGAGATTTTTTCCACCAGGGTCGAGAAGATCGGTGAACACGTTTTTTATATTTAGGTCTTTTACTCGTAAGTCCTGGTAATGTTTTAAGACGGCGTATGATTTTGAACCGAGGACCTAAATAACGGGACATAAAAAGCATTCCTTTTCCTTCCATTTCACAAATTTTTCTTTTGTTAGAATAATATGTTAGACCTTATCCGGCCTATATCTTGTTTCATGACAAGGTAGCAGCAATTTTTTTTTTACTTTTGAAACGTTAGGCCCTTTCTTCTAAATTCATAATATCTTCAAAACGATTATATCTTCAAAAATCTTATGGGCATATAGAACTACTTTACGATATAATATGTCATTCTGACAAGCAAATTAAAAAAAAAAAAAAAAGAAGAAATAGTTGGATTAATCCATTAAGTCCATTCTCAAACAATTACAGATTTCAAAAAAGTTCAATTCAAAACAATTCTAAAAAATTAGATTATGGAAGTCAATATTCTAGCACTTATTGCTGTTGCACTTTTTATTTCGATTCCTACTGCTTTTCTAATCATCATTTATGTAAAAACAATCAGCGAAAACAATTGATTGATTACAAATTCGTTTATAAATATTAGTAGTCGTATCAAAAAAAAGATTGATACGACTACTAATATACCCCGTATTAAAAAGCATTAGATTCTTTTTTAGAGTCCACTTCTTCCCCATACTACAAGTGAAAGCGAAAAGGTAAACACTACCATTAAAGCAGCCCAAGCAATACCGGTTATATCCATATAAAAAATTTCCTTTTTTAGTACTAATGATAAGAAAATTAATAACAATTGTGCAAAGTAGAAAAGATCGGAGATTTCAATTAAATAATAGTTAAAAAAGTTTCTTGACCACAAAAAAGTAGGCGACACCCAGATTTGAACTGGGGGATCAGGGATTTGCAGTCCTCTGCCTTACCACTTGGCTATGCCGCCAAACCCATCAATTTTTAGTAAAATAATGTTTGTTTCATTCTTGATTTTGTGTGTTTACTATAGTCTAAAACAAAAACCAATGCAAGTCAAAATAAAACCTCTTTTTTCTAAGTGCCAAATCCATAAAAAAAAACAGTTTTTCTCTATATGAGTTCTATATAAAAGAAAAGAATTAAAAAAAAAAAAAAGAAAATGTTTACAATTCCCGATTTTAGTCAAATACAAATGAAAGGGTTTTTCCGTTTCATTGAAAAGGATATATTTGAAAAACTAGTTGATTTTCCACAAATTTCTAATACTGAAAAAGAAGTCAAATTTTTTTTTGGTAAAAATTATAAAATCATGGAACCCCCAACAACAGAAAGGAATGCGGTATATCACCGTTTTACATTTTCTTCAAAATTTTATGTACCAGGAATTTTTATTTATTGGAAACAAATGAAAAGGAAAAGAATGATATATCTCGGAGATATTCCTTTGATGAATGATCATGGAACATTTGTAATAAATGGAAATTATAGGGTCGTAGTTAATCAAATAATAAGAAGTCCCGGTATCTACTATAGTTTAGAACAAAAAAAAGCTGGAAATATATATACTGGCACTCTAATCTCTGATTGTGGAGAAAGGTTGAAATTCGAAATTGATATCAAAAAAAAACTATGGGTTCGTATAAGCAGAAAGAAAAAAGTTTCTATTTTAGTTTTCTTATTCACTATGGGTCTAAAAATTGAAGAGGTTCTTTATAATACTTATAATCTAACAGGATTTGAAGGTTGGGAATTAATTTGGAACGAAAAAATGAAACAAAAACTTTCACGAAAGGGGGGTCCCATTCTTACCTTTTATGAAGAACTCGAATCCATGAAATGCGATAGTAGTGATTTTGCTTTTTCAGAGTTTCTATATAAGAAATTGACTAACTTTATTTCAAAAAGATGTGAATTAGGAAGAATTGGTAGACGAAATCTAAATCAAAAGTTAAACCTCGATATACCTGATAACGAAATTTTTTTATTACCGCAAGATGTATTAGCTATTGTAGATTATCTGATTAAAGTAAGTTATGGTTTGGGTACGATCGATAATATCGATCACCTTCAAAATCGACATTTCTGTTCTGTGTCAGATTTCTTAAAAAAAGAAGTTGGATTAGCTCTAAATCGTGTGAAAGTTTTAATTCAAAAAAATATGCAAACAATAGAAATACTTGAAAATACCCAGAATAAACAAATAATGTTCCCAGAGTTTCCATTTATTTCCACCCAATTAACAAGAACTTTGAAACATTTTTTTGGGTTACACCCCCTATCACAATTTTTAGAGCAAACGAATCCGTTAGCAGAAATACTTCATGGAAGAAAAGTTAGCTTTTTAGGCCCTGGAGGTTTAACGGAGCGAACTGCTAGTTTTCGCGCACGAGATATTCATCCTAGTTATTATGGACGTTTTTGTCCAATTAATACTCCTGAAGGGCAGAATGCCGGGCTTATCGCCTCACTTGCAAATTCCGTAAACGTTGATGATTTTGGTTTTTTAAAAAGTCCATTCTATAATGGAACGAAAAAATCCAATGAAGACCATATGGTTTCTTATCTATTGCCAAATGAAGATAAAAATTACCGAATAGCTTTAGAAAATTTGTTGGCGGTAGATCATAAACTTCCAGAAAAGAAAAATACTCCAACTCAATATCGCCAAGATTTTCTATCTGTTGCATGGGAACAAATCCATTTCAGAAGTATTTTGCCTTTACAATATTTTTCCATTGGAGTTTCTCTGATTCCTTTTCTAGAACACAATGATGCGACTCGCGCTTTAATGGGTTCAAATATGCAGCGTCAAGCTGTCCCATTACTTCAACCAGAAAAATGCATTGTTGGAACTGGCCTAGAAGGCCAAGTAGCACTCGATTCACGAATTTTAGCAACAAGTATTCAAGAAGGAAGAATCGAATATTTTGATTCGAAGACTATTGTGTCATCCCTGAACAGAAAAACAATAGAAACAATTTTAGAGATATATCAACGCTCTAATAGCAATATTTTGATTCATCAAAAACCTCAAGTAAATCAGGGTAACTATGTGAAAAGAGGGCAATTTATGGCAGATGGTTCAACCACAATAGGAGGGGAGCTCTGCTTAGGAAAAAATATATTAGTAGCGTATATGCCGTGGCAAGGATACAATTTTGAAGACGCAATCCTTATCAATGAACGTCTTATCTATGAAGAAATTTTTACTTCTTTTCATATTACAAGGTATGAAACTATGATTTATATGGCAGAGTGTGAGATTTTAACAAAAGAAATACCTCAAATCGAAGCTTACTCACTTCGTCATTTGGATGAAAATGGTATTGTTAGGGTAGGTTCTTGGATACAACCGGGTGATGTTTTAGTGGGCAAATTAAAACCTCGTTCCTCCCAGGAAGTCTTGCGTTTTCCAGAACTAAGATTATTACAAGATCTTTTTTGTACTCCTCGGACAAAAGAAACTTGTCTAAAAGCAAATGGCAAAGGTCGAGTTATTGATGTAAATTGGATCAAACTTCAAACATTATGGCAAGATAATTTAAGAAAAAGCCATCACGAAGATGATGATATAGAAGATGATTTTGAAAAAAATGATCAAACTGACCCTGGGGAGAATGATTCAGAAAAAGTGCATGTATATATTTTACAAAAACGTAAAATACAAGTAGGCGACAAAGTCGCCGGAAGGCACGGTAATAAAGGAATTATTTCCAAAGTTTTGTCTAGGCAAGAAATGCCGTTTTTACAAAACGGGAAACCTGTAGATATGATATTAAACCCTTTGGGAGTACCTTCTCGGATGAATGTAGGACAAATTTTTGAATGTTTACTTGGTTTAGCAGGAACCTTAATGAACAAACAGTATAGAATACCACCCTTTGACGAAAGATATGAGCAAGAAGCTTCTAGAAAATTAGTTTTTAATGAACTTCACAAAGCTAGTGAACAAACAGTGAATCCATGGGTTTTCGAACTGGAACATCTTGGAAAAACCAAGATTTTTGATGGAAAAACAGGAGAAATTTTGGAACAACCTGTAACCGTAGGAAAAGCTTATATGATGAAATTAATTCATCAAGTTTATGATAAAATGCACGCCCGTTCCACCGGAAGTTATGCAAGGATAACACAACAACCTGTACAAGGAAAATCAAAAGGAGGAGGTCAACGACTTGGAGAAATGGAAGTTTGGGCTTTAGAAAGTTTTGGTGTTGCTTCTATTTTACAAGAGATGCTTACTGTCAAATCTGACCATCTAAAAACTCGTACTAAAATACTTAGATCCATATTAGATGGGCATTCAGTACCTAAAGCTGAAACTGCTACGGAGTCCTTTCGCGTGCTTATTCGAGAATTACGATCTTTAGCTTTAGAATTGAATCATACTATTATATCAGAAAAAAACTTTCAGATAGAAAATAAATTCAATTTCAATCAAATTGCTTATGATTGACTCAAAGAAAAAACATCAAAAACTGAGAATTACATTAGTTTCGCCTGAACAGATTCGTGCTTGGTGTGAAAAAACTTTACCCAATGGAGAAAAGGTTGGACAAGTACTCAATCCAAGGACTATCGACTTAGTAACAAATAAACCAAAAAGAAACGGATTATTTTGTGAACGGATTTTTGGACCCGTGAAAAATGGAGTTTGTGCTTGTGAAAAAAAGCCTGGAGAAGAAAAGAAAGGCTTCCCCTTTGGAGATCGGAAAAAGAAAAAAACTTCCATTTGTGAACATTGTGGAGTTGAGCTTGTAGACTCTCGAGTTCGAAGATACCGAATGGGGTACATTCAATTAGTATGTCCAGTAACTCATATCTGGTATTTCAAACGCATCCCTAGTTATATCGCGATGTTAATTGGGAAAAAAAATTCCGAAATAAAAGACCTAGTATACTGCAACGTGTGACTTGATCCTAAGTTCCGACTATACAGACCAAACTGTCATTCTAGCTATCATTAGAATGCTCTCAATTCTGACATGTCTTCCTCAGAATGAATACCATGAAGCTTAGAAAATAGTGAGAAATAGAAATTAGTCCAAGGTTTTATCTGCTTTTTGGCTTCGGTAAAATCTTTTTTTTAGGGATTAGTCTCTTTAAGTTGAATCAGTTTCCTCTCTAAAATAGACGCTAGCTATGGTTATAGAAATATAATCGTTGCATATAACTTTTCATAAGTATTCTAACCATCGAAGTGGGACAGAGACCTAAAAGATTAAGTTCAAAAAAAAAAAAAAAACGAACAACAGACAAGTAAACCCCAAGTCTAAAAATTTTTTTTTTTTCGAAAAAAAACTATTGGGAAAAGACTACTCAATAATTCTATTTTTAAATTTTGCTAATTTTAGAACGTGAGCAATGGGTACTTTTTTGGATAGTTTTCTTTTGCTTATCCAAGCTAAAGAGAAGTTTTTTACCAAAACTTTTTAGAGTGACTTGAGTCGTATGAAAAGATAACTTTCACGTCCGATTCTAGAGGGAGATAGATAATCTATCCAAATATTTTTCTTGCTAGGCCCACAACTAATAGACCTACTATATCACGATTCCGGGGTCTATTACAACATGAAGACATTCCATCGTGGATGGATTTTATTGTTCCTTATATTTCTGGTTGGAATTTTGTCGAATTTCAAGAAAGAGAAATAGCTATTGGTGGAAATGCTATACAGAAACAATTAACTGGTTTGGATCTTCGTATTCTTCTGGATCAGTCATATATTGAATGGAAAAAGCTCTTAAAAAATTACAAAATTCAAAGAGGTAAAAACAAAATACAACAAAGAAACCATTTTTTGAGCAGACGCATAAAATTTGCTAAATATTTGATCCAAGCAAAAATCCAACCAGAATGGATGGTTCTATGTTTATTACCAGTTCTTCCCCCCGAATTAAGACCTATTTTTGCTTTGGGTCAACAAATGGTTGTGGAGTCAGATTTGAATAAACTTTATCAAAAAGTTCTTATTCGGAATAAGAATCTTCAAACTAGTTTCGAAATGCAAGGCGGTCCCTTTTATTCAACAGGAGATTTCTTGACTCTTCAAAAACGATTACTCCAAGAAGCCGTAGATGCACTTCTAGACAATGATAGAACCGTCGGACAACCGAGAAATTTTCATAATAGACCATATAAGTCATTTTCGGATGTGATTGCGGGTAAAGAAGGAAGATTTCGTACAAATTTACTTGGAAAACGAGTAGATTATTCAGGTCGATCCGTTATTATAGTGGGTCCTTCTCTGGCATTGCATCAATGTGGGTTACCTCGAGAAATGGCAATCAAGCTTTTTCAACCTTTTTTAATTCGTAGTCTTATTGGACGAGGTTTTGCTTCCAATCTGAGAGCTGCTAAAAATTTGATTCAAAAACGGAAAAACATTGTTTGGAAAATACTTAAAAAAGTAATGCTGGGGCACCCTGTATTGTTAAATCGAGCACCTACTCTCCACAAATTTGGAATATTAGCGTTTCAACCAATTCTAGTAAAAGAGCATGCCATTCGTTTACATCCATTAGTTTGTACGGGATTTAATGCAGACTTTGACGGAGACCAAATGGCTGTTCATGTACCTTTATCTCCAGAAGCTATTGTAGAAGCCCGTTTACTTATGTTTTCTTATACAAATATTTTATCTACAAGTCATGGAAGTCCTATTACAATACCAACACAAGATATGCTTCTTGGACTTTATATATTAACTGTTGAAAAACCACAAGATATTTACGAAATAAGATATCACCCATTTCAATCAAAAGAGATCATTTTTTTTAGAAAAAAGAATACTTATTTCTTAAGTTTTAATCATGTGTTCATAGCATTTCAAAAAAAACAAGTCCAGTTAAACAACCCTTTATGGTTGAAATGGAAAGTAGCAAATGGAAGTATTCTTACCCCAACAGCCCGAGAAGTCCCTATTGAAATTCAATATCACCCTAAGGGCTTATTTCAGCAAATTTATGAACATTATGTGACTCAAAACGATCGAATAGAACAAATTATTTGTATATATATTCGAACGACCGTAGGTCGTGTTCTTTTCAATCGAGAAATCAAAAATGCTATAAAAACAACCTCAAAGCTTTTTGAATCCTCTCAAACGACGCCCGCTTTCTAAATCTCTTATCTTTTATGTGTACAGAGAGATCAAGGAGGTCTTTTATTTGAGGACTGGAATACTTTGCTGAATTAGATAATTGCGGAGGTTTCTTGTTATGAAACAAAAAAACCAAGTTCATTTTTATAATAAAGTGATGGATATAACTGCCATGAAAGAGCTTATTCAAAAATTAATTGATCTCTTGGGAATGACATGTACATCGCATATTTTGGATCAATTGAAATTTTTGGGGTTTCACCAAGCTACTGAAGCATCTTTTTCATTAGCAATTGATGATCTTTTAGCAGTGCCATCGAAAGGATGGCTTGTTAAAGAAGAAGACCAACAAGCTTTTTATTCGGAAAAGCAAAATATTCTCGGCAATTTGCATACAGTCGAAACATTACGTCAATTAATGGAAAGATGGCATACTACAAGTGAATTTTTGAAAGAAGAAATGCACCCTAAATTTCATATAATAGAACCTTTGAATCCAGTCTATATGATGTCTTTCTCGGGAGCTCGGGGAAATAAATCTCAAGTTCACCAATTACTAGGTATGCGAGGGTTAATGTCAGATCCCCAAGGAAAAATCGTGGATCTACCCATTCAGGGCAATTTCCAGGAAGGGCTCTCTTTAACAGAATATATAATTTCCTCCTATGGAGCTCGTAAAGGAGTTGTGGATACTGCTATACGAACAGCGGATGCTGGCTATATTACACGTAGACTTGTTGAAGTCGTACAACATATAGTTGTACGTAAAATTGATTGTGGTAGTACTCAAGGTATTTTTTATAGTCCCCATACAAAGATCGGAAAAATCAATTTTTTGAACAAGATAATGGGGCGTGTATTAGCAGATCATGTATATATAAATAAAAGATGTGTTGCTACGCGCAATCAAGAAATTAGTGCTGGACTTTTTAAGCAATTCGTCAGTCTTTCGGTTCAATCAATATCTATACGAAGTCCTTTTACTTGCAAAAGTCTATCTTGGATTTGTCAATTATGTTATGGTCAAAGTCTTAGTCACAATAACTTGATCGAATTGGGAGAAGCAGTAGGTATTATTGCCGGTCAATCTATCGGGGAACCGGGAACTCAATTAACATTAAGGACTTTTCATACCGGAGGAGTTTTTACAGGTAATATCGCAGGAACTATACGAGCGCCTTTCAACGGAAGGATTCAATTCAATCCAAAGTTAGTTTATCCTATTCGTACATATTATGGGCATCCTGCTTATATTTGTTCTAAAAGTTTATTTTTAATTATAAAGGATAGTGGTGATCAGTTGGATTATTCGATTATTCCAACAAAAAGTTGGATTTTTGTTCAAAATTACCAAAATGTAGAATCGGAACAACTTATTGCTGAAATTCATACTAAAATTTCTTTTTTAAAGGAAAAAGTTATTAAATATATATATTCAGAATTAAACGGAGAAATGCACTGGAGTACTCTTCTATGGCATGAACCAAAAAATGTCCAAGGTAATGTTCATTGTACACTTGAAGCGGGTCATTTATGGATATTATCAGGAACTATATGCAAACCAAGACTAGCTTTTCCGTTTCCTAAAGATCAAGATCAAGTAACTATTCCCTTGCTGATTACCAAACAGCAAAATGATTTCGACTCTTCTGTAGACAATTTACTACAATATTTGTCCTTTTATCGTTCCGAAGAAAAATTCATTCAAAATAAATTAAATAAATTTTTTATCTCTATTCCAAAATTTTTGAATAATTTTGATTGCAATATTAAAGGAAAGAAACAAAAAAATCGCATTCTGGTTCCATTGCTTACTGTTTCAAAAAGACAAAAAAAGGAACATAGACTACTTTTTCCTAATTGTATTCTAAAAATTTCCCGAAATGGTCTTTTGAATAGAAATACAAGTTTCTATATATGGAACAATTCTCAATATAAGATTGTGAACTCAGAATTTCTAGAATGTATTTATTCGTCTAACAAATTTTTCTTGCTTGATCATATTTTTTGTCGAGTAGACACACAAAAAATCGGTAATAAAAAAAAACAAGTTTTTGGACTAGTCCAATTTCACAAAAAAAAACCAACTATTTTTGCGAAAATATTATCCATAAACATCTATTTTTATAGCTATAGAAAGATCAAAAAATCTTTACACATATTTAGACGCAAACAAAAAAATATTTTTAAAGAATTGCAACTAGAAAGGAACTATTTTCAAAAAAAAAGGGCTTACAAGAAAAAATCATTTGTATTACTACAAACCACCCTAGAATATCAAAAACCTAAGAATTCATCAAAAGTATGCTTTTGTACAGATCTTTTTAGAGAAGAAAACAAGTTACATATAAAAGAGAACAATTTTTTCCATGAAATCAAAAATCTCAAAACGAATGTTCATCTGATTTGGAATTGTTTAATTTTGATTTGGGAAAACAAATCGATAAAACCTAGGGAACCTAGGGCTTATACATGTATTACGTCCATACGAACAAAGAAGATTATTATCGACATGATTGAACTTAGTTTGACTCCGATAAATCAAAAACACAATTTAAAAAATTTAGTAATATTTTTTCATCAAGCTAAACTTTTATCTTCCAGCAAAAAGTATACAGCAACTTTTCGTTCATTATCTAAGGAAGATAAAAGTTTGTCTTGGATTATTCTAGCAACATCTGATTATTTTCAAATAAAACTATTACAAACTTTAGATATCATAAACGAATTTGAAGAAGTAAGTTTTTTAGGGCATTTATATCGTATTCATAAAGTTTTTCTAAATTGTAAGAAAAGATTGTTTAAGAGTCTTTACAACTATTTAAAAGTTTTCGAAGCCCCTAAATGTTATATTATGGACGAAAATAGCAAATTTTGGGAATCTCCAACAAAAAGAATTACTTTTTTTTCAAATTCAAAAAAGAACTGTGAGCAAAAATTTCCAATAAAAAATCTTGGCCAATTGCTTTGGCAAAAATTTGCTATATCAAGAAATGAATCATTTTCAGAATCGGGACAAATTATCGTTATTCGTGAAAAATCTTTAATAGTGCGATTAGCTAAACCCTACTTGGCTACTCCAAAATCTACTATTCATGGTAATTACGCAGAAATGATTAACCAAGGAAATTCGTTAATAACCTATTTGTATGAAAGATTTCAATCTAGTGATATAACACGAGGTCTTCCAAAAGTGGAACAATTTTTAGAGGCACATTCAAAAAATCCTGTAGTACAAAGTTTAGAAAATAGCTTTCGAAAATGGAACCAAGATATGACAATAACTCTTGGAAGTTTTTGGGGTTTAGTCATAAGTACTAAAATAACTTTGACGCAAGGTCAAATTCATTTAGTCAATCAAATACAAAAAGTTTATCAATCTCAAGGAGTACATATATGTGAGAAACACTTAGAGCTTATTATACAGCAAATGACCTCAAGAGTACTTGTGTCTAAGGACGTAATGCTTAATGTTTTTTTACCAGGAGAGCTCGTTTTCTTTTCGCGAGCACAAAAACTAGATCGGGCTTTCGACGAGGTAATCCACTATCAAACAAAAATTTTGGGGATAACAAAATCATCTTTTGAAACTACAAGTTTTATATCGGAGGCCAGTTTTCAGGAAACTACTCGAGTTTTAGCTAAAGCTGCTTTTCAAGGTCGGATTGATTGGTTGAAAGGACTGAAGGAAAATTTGATTCTCAGTAGTAAAATACCCGCCGGTACTGGAAAATGGAAAAAAAAAAAATCAAAAGGTTTCAAAAAGCGAAACTAAACAAAAAAAATCTTCGTTTTTTTTTTTTTTCTATTCTAAAAAAAGAATAGAAAACTAAAAATTTAGAAAAGTCATAGATTCCGTAGGAATGGAAATTCTTTTAGAGAAGAGAAAAGCAAAACATGACAAACGTTTTCAAAAAAAAAAGGCGTGTTTCTAAAAAGAATGTTTTCAAAGATATGATAAAAGTAGCAGTTCATCTCGGACATCAAAAAAATGAGTTGAATCCGAAAATGCGTTGTTATATTTTGACTGAACGTGGAAATTTACATATTATCAATCTAGTTCGAACAATTCTTTTTTTATCTGAAGCTTGCGATCTTATAATGGATGCCGCGAGAAAACGAAAGGAATTCCTTCTAGTTGGCACGAAAGGGTATGCAGCTGATTTAATAGCATCAACTGCCAAAAAAACTGGATGTCATTATATCAACTACAAATGGCAGGGTGGCTTGTTAACGAATTGGTCTACCACAAAAGAAAAACTTGAGAGGTTTAGAAATTTGAAACAAAAATATAAGTCGGGGCTGTTCCATCGAAGACGTACGAAAAAAGAAATTGCACTTATTGAAAAGCAATTAGAACTTCTACAACAGTATTTAGAAGGAATTTTCTATATGAAAAAGTTACCTGATATTGTAATAATCGTTGATCAACAAAAGGAATCTACTGCTGTTAGAGAATGCAGAGCGCTGGGCATTCCCACAATTAGTTTAGTTGATACTAATTGTGATCCAGATTTCGTAGATATTCCAATTCCAGCCAATGATGATGCCCGTGGATCCGTTGGATTAATTCTGAACAAATTAATGTCAGCTGTTTCTTCTGGTTATAATAATTAGTCAAATCATTTTTCGAAGTAAGCGCAAAGCTCGCTCTTCATTTTTTTTTTTTTTTTTTTAGTGAAAATTCAGAAATCATTCCTTCAGAAAAAAATAAGTGATTTTTTTGAAAAAGGATAATATGAACATATTGCAAAATAGTATTAGTATACTAAATAATTTCAATCATTTTGGAGAAATTTCTGGTGTAGAGGTAGGCCAACACTTGTATTGGCAAATAGGCGGGTTTCAAGCTCATGGACAAGTACTTATAACTTCTTGGTTTGTTATTGCTATTTTACTAGGTTTCGCTATTATAACTATTCGAGATCCGCAAACTATTCCAACCGGAAAACAAAATTTTGCTGAATACATTCTTGAATTTCTTCGGGATTTGACCAGAACTCAAATTGGCGAGGAACATTATGTTTCTTGGCTTCCTTTTATTGGAAGCTTATTTTTTTTTATCTTTGTTTCTAACTGGTCCGGTGCTCTTGTTCCTTGGGGTATTTTTCAAATACCGCACGGCGAATTGGCTGCACCTACAAATGACATTAATACTACAGTTGCTTTAGCTTTACTTACGTCAGTAGCCTATTTCTATGCGGGTCTTTCAAAAAAAGGATTAAGTTTTTTTGGTAAATATATTCAACCAACTCCAATATTGTTACCAATTAATATCTTAGAAGATTTTACCAAGCCTTTATCACTTAGTTTTCGACTTTTTGGAAATATTTTGGCAGATGAATTAGTAGTCGCCGTTCTTGTTTCTCTAGTTCCTTTAGTTGTTCCTATACCTGTAATGTTTCTAGGATTATTCACAAGCGGAATTCAGGCTCTCATTTTTGCGACTCTCGCTGCAGCTTATATAGGTGAATCCTTAGAAAATCATGATTAAATCATTTATAGGAATCCAATCTTAATAAAATATTCAATGGACTAAGCTGAAAAAAAGTATACTAACTAGGTTTTTAGTATTATCAACTATTCAATACATTTTTTAAGTAAAAGGAGATTATTATGAATCCTATTATTTCTGCCGCTTCTGTTATTGCTGCTGGGTTAGCCGTCGGACTTGCTTCTATTGGGCCGGGTGTTGGCCAAGGGACTGCTGCCGGTCAAGCTCTAGAGGGTATTGCGAGACAACCTGAAGCAGAAGGTAAAATACGAGGTACATTATTGTTAAGTTTAGCATTTATGGAAGCTTTAACTATTTATGGGTTAGTTGTTGCTTTAGCACTGCTATTTGCTAATCCTTTTGTTTGAGAATTCAATCTCCCCTCTACGGAATTACTTGTCCTGGAGGGGCTGCCTCGAAACAAAAGTTTTCTACTGTTACTCTCTGAATAAGTAATGAGATCATAAATACCAAAAATTGAGCTGTTTATTTATAAACTTTTCTAAATTAATAAAACTAAGTACAAAAGGTGTTGGAATGACGGAATTTTTGATTTTGCAAAATTTTTATCTATAAGGGGAGACCATATGAAAAAAGTAATTGATTCTTTCGTTTATTTAAGCTATTGGCCCTTAGCTGAAGGCTTTGGATTAAATACTAATATTTTGGAAACAAATATAATCAATTTAAGTGTAGTGTTTGGCATACTCATATTTTTTGGAAAGGGAGTGTGTGCGAGTTGTAGTTTTGAATAATATAGCTGAGATGAACCAGCTGCGCTTTCAATAAGATACAAAAGTGCATAATCTCAACGAATTACTTCTATACGGGGACTAGAGAAGTACTACCGCATTTCGTAATTAATGAGTACGGAGAATGTTCGTTGAATGGTTAAAGCAGAACTGCTTAAAGTCCAAATTGAATAGAACAGGGTGTATTCTTTCCACCACTGTGTCTAGTGTTGTGTTAAAGGACATAGTTGGAGATTACTCCACTAGATAGATAATATTCATATCTCTGGAAACAGTAAAAGAATCGGGATCTCCCAATTTATGTGAAGTTGAACTAACAACCTACACAAAAGAGATATTATTCAAAGGAAAAAAACAACTTTGTCAAACAAAAAGAAAAAAAAATTCCCCCTTGACAAAAGAGTCTTCATAGTTAAAAGATGTTTCATACCTCTTAAGCAGAAAGGCAGGCTTGGTACCGGAAACTGAGCAAGAGAGCCGAATGAAATGAAAATTTCATGTTCGGTTTGGGAAGAGATTATTTATTCAAATTTCGGGGATTAAAGAAGAGATGATCTACTTTCATTAAGTAATCTATTAGATAATCGTAAACTCAAGATTTGTCAAACTATTCAAAATTCAGAAGATTTATGTAACGGAGCTGCCGATCAACTTGAGAAGGCTCGAGCTCGGTTACGAGATGTTGAAAAAAGAGTAAATGAAATTCGAAAAAACGGATACCTACAAATTGAAGAAGAAAAAGAAAATCTCATTAAAGCTGCTTCAGCAAATTTAAAACAACTGGAAGATTCTAAAAATGAAACTGTTTGCTTTGAACAACAAATAGTAATTGATCAGGTAAGACAACAAGTTTCTTGTCAAGCTTTACGAAACGCTTTAATAACTTTAACTAACTGCTTGAATAACGAATTGCATTTATATATTATCGACTATAATATTGATCAGCTTAAAGACATGAAAAGAATTTTTGACTAGATAGGTTTTCCTTTTTTTCAAAACAGATATATTAGGAGGAGTCATGATAACTATTCGGCCTGACGAAATTAGTAGTCTTATACGTGACCAAATCGAGCAATATAATAACGAAGTCCAAGTGATTAATATGGGCATTGTACTTCAAGTAGGAGACGGTATTGCTCGTATTCATGGTCTTTGTGAAGTAATGGCAGGGGAATTGGTCGAATTTGAAGATGGTACAATCGGTATTGCTCTAAATTTAGAGACTAATAATGTTGGAGTTGTTTTAATGGGGGATGGTTTGACAATTAAAGAAGGAAGTTCCGTGAAAGCAACAGGTAAAATTGCGCAGATACCAGTAAGTGATGCTTTTTTAGGTCGTATTGTAGACGCTTTAGCCCAACCTATTGACGGCAGAGGTCCAATTTCTGCTTCGGAAGTCCGACTGATTGAATCTCCTGCTCCGGGTATTATTTCGCGCCGGTCCGTCTATGAACCTCTTCAAACAGGACTTATTGCTATTGATTCTATGATTCCTATAGGACGAGGTCAACGAGAATTAATTATTGGCGACAGACAGACTGGTAAGACAGCCGTAGCTACAGATACTATTCTTAACCAAAAAGGACAAAATGTTATATGTGTCTATGTAGCAATTGGTCAAAAAGCTTCTTCTGTAGCTCAAGTAGTTAAAACATTACGAGAACGTAGCTCAATAGAATATACTATTGTTGTATCCGAACCTGCAGATTCGCCTGCTACACTACAATATCTTGCTCCTTATACAGGAGCAGCTTTAGCTGAATATTTCATGTATAAAAAGCAACATACTTTAATAATTTATGATGATTTATCTAAACAAGCACAAGCTTATCGACAAATGTCTCTTCTATTAAGAAGACCACCTGGCCGGGAAGCTTACCCTGGAGATGTTTTCTTTTTACATTCGCGCTTACTTGAACGAGCAGCTAAATTAAATTATCAGTTGGGTGAAGGAAGTCTTACTGCTCTACCTATAGTAGAAACACAAGCTGGAGACGTTTCAGCGTATATTCCTACTAATGTAATTTCTATTACTGATGGACAAATTTTTTTGTCTGCCGATCTCTTCAATGCAGGGATACGCCCTGCCATTAATGTAGGTCTTTCTGTATCTAGAGTCGGATCCGCGGCTCAGATAAAAGCAATGAAGCAAGTAGCCGGAAAATTGAAATTAGAGTTAGCTCAATTTGCAGAGTTAGAAGCCTTTGCCCAATTCGCTTCTGATCTTGATAAAGGTACTCAAGATCAATTAGCAAGAGGTCAACGGTTACGCGAGCTACTCAAACAACCTCAATCAGCCCCTTTAAGTGTTGAAGAGCAAATAGCTACTATTTTTATTGGGACAAATGGATATCTAGATCGATTCGAAATTCAATTTGTTAAAAAATTTCTAGATCAATTACGAGAGTATTTAAAAAATAGTAAACCTCAATTCGGAGAAATTATACGTACAACTAAGACATTAACCGAAGAAGCAGAAACGATGTTAAGAGAAGCTATTAAAGAACAAATTGAACTTTTTGTTCTTCAATTAAAAAATAATGCGTCCAATAGGATTTGAACCTATATTTAAGGTTTAGAAGACCTCTGTCCTATCCATTAGACGATGGACGCTCTTTCTCTCTTTTTTTTTTTCTAAGTTGATCACGAGTTTTCGTGATCAACTTAGAAAAAAATTTTGAATTCCATTGTTTTCTAGAATAGCAGGTAGCATTTCATGGAAATGGAACCCGCATAATTAGCTTGGAGGGTTAAAGGTTATGACACATTTCGAATGCTTCTAATTGAGAATCGAACACGAAAATTTCATTTCATTCGGCTCATGGGGGATATCCAACTAGTAAAGGTTAGTTTCTCCCATATATGGGTTCATTTTTTTTTGTTTTTGTTAAGTCGATTTTTTGAAATGAAAAAAATAACTAGAAATTCCAACTTTCTGCTTGTTTCGTTATCTATTTATAGGTTTTGTGGTCTTCAGTAACCTAAGGGTCACCAAGTGCAAACTTCAAATAAACGAAAGTCATCTATAACTAAATTGAATTTTTATTCTATTTTGGAGGAATTACCCGCCTGTTTTCCTTTTTTTATAGCCTTCTGCAAAATTCATTGTTACAATGAAATAATAAGAATAATAAAATGTAAAGGAAAAACAAAATAAAAAAAAGGGGGGACAAATGATATCAGAAGGTCAATTGTTGCTAGCCCTTGTTTTGGCTTTGATAACAAGTATTTTAGCTTTCCAATTGGGGAAAGAACTTTATGAATAATTATCTATTTAGTTTCTATCTAGAACAAAGAAAAAACTCTTTTTTTGTCAAGACACGATAACTTAATCTTTTTATATATTCACAGCAAGTGATGAACTTAATCTTTTTCTCGCTAGGAGAGATGGCTGAGAGGACCAAAGCGGCGGATTGCTAATCCGTTGTACGGACAATCCCGTATCGAGGGTTCGAATCCCTCTCTCTCCGTTATGTTATTATTGATTGAAATTAATTAACCCTCTTCTTTACGGCCAGGATTACGCCCTGGGTCATTTGATAGAAATCCAAAGATAAAAAGGGAAATAAAGAAAATCACTATTGTATAAACAAATACCTTAAGAGTAAGCATTGCGTAATCTCCGAGATCTTTAATTAGATTAATAAATAAAAATACATATTTTTTTTTAGCGAAAACTTACGACTGCTTGCCAAACAAAAGCCAATAGAAAAAAAAACACGGGAATTATTGGCATTATATTCACAAGTGGATCAAAATTCGCATAAGCTTCGGGTAGTTTACAAAAAAAAAGATTGCTTGAAACAACAAAAGTATTTTGGAAAAAAAGAATAGTTAGCATTACAGGTCTCCATCAATCAGTTTTGAGTTTATATTGTTTTAAAAAGGAATCGTTTGACTGAAAATTTTTTCAGACATTATTTTACTAGATCTAATAGAAAAAGATCAACCCCCCCCCCCCCCCCCTCTCCTAATTTTGAACTTTTTCAAAATTATGACCAAATAATATCTAAGTTCTATTTATATTACACTACACAGTGTTGAAAAGCAGAAAACATAAAAATGGGACGTCGCCAAGCGGTAAGGCAACAGGTTTTGGTCCTGTTATTACAAAGGTTCGAATCCTTTCGTCCCAGAAAACTTTTCAGTCCAAAATATCTTTTCGGACTATGGATTCTTAGATATTATCCAAAAACCACGTTTATGAACTTGACAAATTCCTAGTTTGTTGGATATTATGCGAATACTGGCCCCTATCGTCTAGTGGCCCAGGACATCTCTCTTTCAAGGAGGCAGCGGGGATTCGACTTCCCCTAGGGGTACGAGAAAAGGAGTGGTTTAAAAAGTCTTTTCTCTTTCCGGGTCGATGCCCGAGTGGTTAATGGGGACGGGCTGTAAACTCGTTGGCATTATACCTACGCTGGTTCAAATCCAGCTCGACCCAAAGCTTTAGTTTCAATGTTGTTAGATAGAAAAGAGAACAAGCAGATACTTGCTGGGAAGGAAAAAAAAGATCGGACCAAGTTTACTAAAAACTAAAAAAAGGTAAAGGGATTGTAGTTCAATTGGTTAGAGTACCGCCCTGTCAAGACGGAAGTTGCGGGTTCGAGTCCCGTCAGTCCCGATCTATTCTATCAAGTTCTTTTTGCTATGAGTAAAAAGAACTTTTTCCATCTTTGATTTTGATATCTATCTGCAGATATTTTCTATACCTTCACATTTTCTTTCTATTCTAGAGATAACAGAAATAGGAAAAAGTCTGCTATCGAGATCGAACCGATTAGCATCACATTACAAGTGCGATGCTCTAATCTTTGAACTAAGCAAAACAGTCTAATGCTGCAATAGTTGATTTATGCGAAACTATTCTAGAACAAACTAATTTTTTCTTGAAAAAAAGAAACGTCTAGCTTTCTTTGTTTTTGAGTTTGAACATTTTGAAAATTTGTTGATCTGAATACTAGGCTTCTTACACTTAAGTAGAAGGGGATATGGCGGAATTGGTACACGCTACGGACTTGATTAAATTGAGCTTTAGTAGGAAATCCTACTAAATGATAGCTTTCCAATACAGGGAAACCCGAGATAGTTCGAATGGGCAATCCTGAGCCAAATCCAAGTCAGAGGATTCTCTGACTAAAAAAGGTAGATAGGTGCAGAGACTCGATGGAAGTTATTCTAACTATGAATATCATTCAAATCAACTGGATTTCATTTTTTAGAGAGAAAAGAAATCCGTTATAGAGCGAATAAAGAGAGAGCCCATTTCTACATGTTCTTTTCAGCACCAATGAAATTTGGAGTAGTCAGAAAATCCGTTGGTCTACGAGACCTTGAGGGTTCAAGTCCCTCTATCCCCAAGTTTGGGAAAATATTGCAAATATTAGTGTTGGATTGACTAATTTATTAGTTTATTTTAAAATAAAGGGTGAGCATAGTCATAGTAAGTTTAGTTATCACTCTGTGAGAAAAAATTCGTGTTACCGGCCGGGATAGCTCAGTTGGTAGAGCAGAGGACTGAAAATTCTCGTGTCACCAGTTCAATTCTGGTTCCTGGTATTCAATTCTGTTTTGATTACTATTAAGTAAAGTAATTTAAAGCTTTATCCTTATGCTGTGATTTCGATTAATTCTTTTTTTAGTCGAACCTTCTTGGTAAAGCAGAATCCAAATCATATTGTCTTGATGACTCTTCTTTTTGCTCGATATTTTTTTATATTTCTCACAAAATCTCATCCATCTTGCAAAGAGTTTTTCTTTGATGAACATAGACTAAGACCTAGATTTTGATTTCTTATACACCTCAAAGTTCATAAAGTAATAACCATTTTTCTGAGGTTTCATACTCGTTATATACTTTGAATGGAGATAAAACCGAGACCATATCATCTCAACTCAGATGAATCAATATTTCTATTGCTTCTAGTCATACTATTTTTCCCTCCTGATATATAAACAGATCCTTTTCTGTCAAGGTCATTTTTCATTTTATTGAATCAATTTGATGAGAAAAGGATGTTATCTATGTTTTAATATATCATTGTTTGCAAAAATGTTATTTATATGTATATGACCTACTTAACTCAGTGGTTAGAGTATCGCTTTCATAAGGCGAGAGTCATTGGTTCAAATCCAATAGTAGGTATCTTCTAAGACTGGCTCGAGCCCCCCCGAAAAAAAGGGGGGGGGAGCTCTAATTAGGTAAAACTGCGTTTATAGCTTCTAATCTGGTTCTAGCTCTTTTGATAGCTAGATCAACTTCAATTTTTTGTCTTTTGCCTAGAACTCGATTTGCGTTAGCTTTAGCTTGTTGAAAAACTTCCTGTGCCTCTTGAGGATCAATGTCAACACCCTTCTCTGCATCATTTACCCATAAAATAATTTGATTTTGCTCTATCTTGGCAAAACCACCCATCAAAGCAATAGTAGACCATTTTTCATTAATACGTATTTTCATAACCGCTATATCCACAGCAGTAACAAGTGAAGCATGGTTTGGTAAGATGCCAATTTTACCACTATTAGTGGAAAGTATGATTTCTTTTACTTGGGAATCCCAAACAACTCGAGTAGGAGTTAATACACGAAGATTTAGTGTCATTTTTTTAAATTCAAATTTTACTTATTAATAGCCTTCGCAGTAGATTTCTCTTATCATTTTATAACTTCATCGATATTACCAATCAAGTAAAAGGATTGTTCAGGGAGACCATCTAAATCTCCGGCAAGAATCATTTGAAAACCTCTTGTTGTTTCAATAAGACTAACATATTTCCCTGGGGAACCCGTAAAAACCTCTGCTACAAAAAAGGGCTGTGATAAAAAACGTTCAATTTTTCGTGCTCTGGCTACAGTTAATCGGTCTTCTTCTGATAATTCATCTAGTCCAAGAATAGCTATAATATCTTGAAGTTCTTTGTAACGTTGCAAGGTTTGTTTCACTTCTTGTGCAATTTCATAATGTTTTTCACCTACAATCCTAGGTTGAAGCATAGTAGATGTGGAATCTAATGGGTCAACTGCTGGGTAGATTCCTTTGGCAGCTAATCCTCTAGAAAGTACAGTAGTAGCATCCAAATGTGCGAATGTTGTAGCAGGAGCGGGATCAGTCAAGTCGTCCGCAGGTACATAAACTGCTTGGATAGAGGTTATAGACCCTTTTTTAGTAGAAGTTATTCTCTCTTGCAAAGAACCCATTTCTGTACTAAGGGTTGGTTGATAACCTACAGCAGAGGGCATTCTGCCCAATAGCGCGGATACTTCAGATCCAGCTTGAACAAAGCGGAAAATATTATCTATAAATAAAAGTACATCTTGTTCGTTCACATCTCGGAAATATTCTGCCATAGTTAGGGCGGTTAAACCAACTCTCATACGAGCTCCTGGTGGTTCATTCATTTGACCATAGACCAGAGCTACTTTGGATTCTATTATATTTTTTTCATTGATTACTCCGGATTCCTTCATTTCCATGTAAAGATCATTTCCTTCACGAGTACGTTCTCCTACGCCACCAAAAACGGAAACACCACCATGAGCTTTAGCTATGTTATTGATTAACTCCATAATTAGCACTGTTTTACCCACTCCTGCTCCCCCAAAGAGACCAATTTTGCCACCACGTCGGTAAGGTGCTAAAAGGTCCACGACTTTAATGCCTGTTTCAAAAATTGCCAAATTAATATCTAATTGTGAAAAGGCAGGGGCGGGTCGATGAATAGGAAATGTTGTACTTGTGTCTATAGGACCTAAATTATCAACAGGTTCTCCAAGAACGTTGAAAATTCGTCCCAGAGTCATTTTACCGACGGGTACACTAAGAGGAGCTCCTGTATCAATTACTTTCATTCCTCTCATCAAACCGTCTGTCGCGCTCATAGCTACAGTTCTAACTGTATTGTTTCCCAATAACTGTTGTACTTCACAAGTAATATTAATTTCCTTACTGCCTATTTGACCTTTCACAATCAAAGAATTGTAAATATTAGGTAGATTCCCCAGAGGGAAGGATACATCCAGTACCGGACCAATTATTTGAGTAATATGTCCTACATTTTTTTGTATCTTTGTTGATACAAAAAAAAGAAAACTTTGGGTTCTCATAAAAATCAAAATTAAAAGCATGATTGAAAAAATCCAAGAAGTCCATATAAAATCAATTGAATCAGTCAAAAACTAACTCGATTTTATTTTACTCTTTTGTAGTAGGTTAATAGCATAATTCAATCTTTTTTTGTTTTACATGTTCAATGAATAAGAAAATAAACTACATCTTTTTTATATTTATACATTTATCCTAGAAATATTCTGAGAAGAATGACTTTTCAAAGTAAAAATTGGGTTGCATTATATATAAAAAAATTTTAAAATAAATAAAAAGTGTATCCAAAATCTACCAATAAGGAATAAAAGAGTCTATAAAAGAAAATGTCGAGCAGACCTCGTTCTTGTCAGAAATATGATTTGATTTAGGGAGGGACTTATGTCACCAAAAACAGAAACTAAAGCAAGCGTAGGATTTAAAGCTGGTGTTAAAGATTATAGATTAACTTATTATACTCCAGAGTATCAGACTAAGGACACTGATATCTTGGCAGCATTCCGAGTAACTCCTCAACCCGGAGTACCGCCCGAGGAAGCAGGCGCAGCGGTAGCTGCTGAATCTTCTACAGGTACATGGACCACAGTTTGGACTGATGGTCTTACTAGTCTTGATCGTTACAAAGGACGATGCTATGATATCGAACCTGTTCCGGGAGAAGACAATCAATTTATTGCTTATGTAGCATATCCTTTGGACCTTTTTGAAGAAGGTTCTGTTACTAACATGTTTACTTCTATTGTGGGGAATGTTTTTGGTTTTAAAGCTCTACGAGCTCTACGCCTAGAAGATTTGCGAATTCCTCCTGCTTATATCAAAACATTTCAAGGTCCACCTCATGGGATCCAAGTAGAAAGAGATAAATTAAACAAATACGGACGTCCTTTGTTGGGATGTACCATCAAACCTAAATTAGGTCTATCTGCTAAAAATTACGGTAGAGCAGTTTATGAATGTCTTCGTGGCGGACTAGATTTTACTAAAGATGATGAAAATGTAAATTCTCAACCCTTTATGCGTTGGAGAGATCGCTTTGTTTTTTGCGCGGAAGCTATTTATAAAGCTCAAGCTGAAACAGGTGAAATTAAGGGACATTACTTAAATGCTACTGCGGGTACATGTGAAGAAATGATAAAAAGAGCAGTATTCGCAAGAGAATTAGGGGCTCCGATTGTTATGCATGATTATTTAACAGGAGGTTTCACTGCAAATACCACTTTAGCTCATTATTGCCGAGATAATGGCTTACTTCTTCATATTCATCGTGCAATGCATGCAGTTATTGATAGACAAAAAAATCATGGTATGCACTTCCGTGTACTGGCTAAAGCATTACGAATGTCCGGTGGAGATCATATTCATGCCGGTACTGTCGTAGGTAAACTTGAAGGAGAACGAGAAATTACTTTAGGTTTTGTGGATTTACTTCGTGATGACTTTATTGAAAAAGATCGAAGTCGTGGTATTTATTTCACGCAAGATTGGGTATCTATGTCAGGTGTTCTGCCTGTTGCTTCAGGAGGTATTCACGTTTGGCATATGCCTGCTTTGACCGATATCTTTGGAGATGACGCTGTATTACAATTTGGTGGAGGAACCTTAGGACATCCTTGGGGAAATGCACCCGGTGCCGTAGCTAATCGGGTTGCTTTAGAAGCTTGTGTCCAAGCTCGTAATGAAGGACGTGATCTTGCTCGTGAGGGGAATGAAGTAATTCGTGAAGCTTGTAAGTGGAGTCCTGAGCTAGCTGCTGCTTGTGAAGTATGGAAAGAAATCAAGTTTGAATTTGCTGCTATGGATACGCTATAGTAGTTTGAACTAGGAAACTTTTGATTTCTATTTTTCGGGGTCTGGGGGTCTACCCAGACTCTTTCATTGATTCTTGTTGGAGTTTACTTAGTATTTTTGGTCAGGAGTTAGCAGCTCAGTGGAAAAGAGCCCACGGTTCCAGACCATGATGTCAAGGGTTCAACCCCCTTCTAGCTCATAATAGATTTCATATAGAAAAAACTTTATACACTTCCAGATGTGCGATTTTTCTTTCTAGCATTGTCTGTGAATAATATACAATGTTAGAAAGAAAAAGAAACAAATTTCTATTTTTTTTCTATGGTAAATTCTAACTTATCTTCCATTTTTGTACCTATAGTGAGTTTAGTTTTCTCGGCCCTTACAATGGTACTTTCTTTTTTGTACATCCAAAAAGATGAAATATTATGAAAACGAAGAATTAGTTTCCCAATCTTAAAAATGTTGATACAAAGCTAGTGAAAGTAAGGAATAGCCCGTCTCGCCCTTGCTTATTCCTTCTCTTCACTTCAATTTAATTGAGATATGACTTATATGAATCATCAATCAAAAAGGCTTTGGATAGAGTCTATCCAAGGTTCTCGAAGAAAAAGTAATTTTTTGTTTGCCTCTGTTCTTTTTGCAGGTGCATTAGGTTTTTTTATAGTTGGATTTTCAAGTTATCTTGGCAGGAACCTTATACCCCTACTGTTTTTTGAAAAAATACTTTTTATTCCACAAGGGATTATAATGTGTTTTTATGGTATTGCAGGCCTTTTTTTTAGCTTTTATTTTTGGTGTACAATTTTTTTTGATGTGGGTAGTGGTTACAATCAGATTGATGAAAAAAAAGGAATTATATGTCTTTTTCGTTGGGGATTCCCAGGAAGAACTCGTCGTGTTTATTTACGATTTTCTATCGAAAATGTTCAGATGATCACAATGCAAGTACAAAAAAGTCTTTTTTCTAGCCACCATGTCCTTTATATGAAAGTAAGGGGATTACCAGACATTCCTTTAGCTCGTACTGGGGAAAAAATTCATCAAAAAGAAATGGAACAAAAAGCTGTAGAATTAGCTCGTTTTTTGCATGTGTCTATTGAAGGAGTTTGATTAGACATAGACAATTTTATAAAAATATTTGTAGTTTTCATTTTAAAAATGAATTGAGAAGAATCCATGGGTTTTATACCTCATTCTATAATTCGTATTATATCTCGACTTCGATCAGAACTCATGAATAAATCAAGTTCATTAGTTATTCATCACATAGAAGTTACACAAAATAGAGCAGCTGTTTCTTTACGATATGTTGCATGTTTTATAGTATTGCCGTGTCTAATTTCTATTTCACTAGAAAAATGCGTAGAATCGTGGGTCACTTTTTGGTGGAATACTAGTTCATCCAAAATATTAGATTATTTACAAGAAGAAAATAATCTAGTAAGAGTTAGTCAAATAGAAGAACTTTTGCTCTTTGAAACAACAGTAGAAGATTTTTCGGAAACACATTTCAAAAAAAATTTTTTGTTCGAGTTGTACAAAAAAGATTGTATCCAAATAGTTACACATTTAGGAACAAATCTTTTAGAATTTATTATTCTAAGCACTTTTCTTTTTATGAGTCAAAAAAAGCTTACAATTTTCTTTTCTTGGATTCGAGAAATTTTCTATAGTATAAACGATACAATGAAAGCTTTTTCAATTCTTTTAATGACTGATCTATGCATTGGGTTCCATTCACCTCATGGTTGGGAAGTCCTTATCAGTTGGATTTCTGAAAATTATGGATTTGTGCATAATGACCAAATCATTTTTAGTCTTGTTTCAACTTTTCCTGTTATTCTAGATACAATTTTGAAATATTGGATTTTCCGCCGATTTAATCGTATATCTCCGTCTCTTGTAGTAATCTATCATTCGATGAATGAATAAAAAATCAGGCCTTTTTTCTTCTCGATTTATAATATTAAAGAATAAATGTAAAATGAAAAACCATCTTTAGGTTGAATAATAAATGAAACGGAGATAAAGAATAGTTCTCGATTCTTCAAAAAAAAAAATTTAAACGAAAAATGATGGAAAAAAAAAATGTTTCTGATTGGATTAGAATATTGGTGGTTCTATCAATCTCCACTTTCATAACGATAAATATAACAACTCGTATTTCTTTTTCAAAAGCATATCCTATTTTTGCCCAAAAAAGTTATGAGAATCCTCGAGAACCTACTGGACGTATTGTATGCGCCAACTGCCACTTGGCTAAAAAACCTGTAGAGATCGAAGTTCCGCAATCTGTGCTTCCTAATAGCGTTTTTGAAGCAGTTGTGAAAATTCCTTATGACACACAAATCAAACAAGTTCTAGTTAACGGGAAAAAGGGAAACTTAAATGTAGGAGCTGTTTTAATCTTACCCGAAGGTTTTGAACTAGCTCCTCCGGATCGTATTTCTCCTGAAATAAAAGAAAAAATAGGTAATCTACCTTTTCAAAATTATCGCCCCTTCCAAAAAAATATTCTTGTAATAGGTCCTATTCCTGGTCAAAAATACAAGGAAATTGTATTTCCAATCCTATCCCCGGATCCTGCTCTAAAAAAAGAATCGCACTTCTGGAAATATCCTATATATGCCGGAGGTAATAGAGGAAGAGGTCAAGTTTATCCTGATGGTAGCCAAAGCAATAATACAATATTTAATGCTTCATTAACGGGTAGAATCAGCAAAATTTTACGTAAAGAGAAAGGGGGATACGAGGTACTGATTGAGAATATATCGCAAGGCCGATCTGGTGTTGACATAATACCTCCGGGCCCCGAACTTCTTGTTTCGGAAGGTGATTTTGTTAAGGCAGATCAACCATTAACAAATAATCCTAATGTGGGTGGATTTGGTCAGGTAAATGCGGAAATAGTACTGCAAGACCCATTTCGTATTCAAGGTCTTTTATTCTTCTTAACGTCGGTTGTTTTGGCGCAGATTTTTCTGGTACTTAAAAAGAAACAATTTGAAAAAGTTCAATTATCCGAAATGAATTTTTAGCTCGTATTTTCTCTTTTTTTTTTTTTTTTTTTTTTTCGTTTTTATGATAGGTCATCATACTTTGACTAAAAGTTTGAAAGATGCCGACCTTACCTTTTAAGGTAAGGTCAGTTAAGTATATTTTCTTATTATAGGGATGACCCTAATCCTGAATAGGAGCCGTAGAAAAAGATACCGACCAAACTAATTACAAGAATACCCGTTACAGTACCTACCAACCAAAGAGGTATTCTCCCGGTAGTATCAGCCATGTTTATTACTCCTCTTCCATTTTATTGAAATTTAATAGTTATACTCAAAAAAAATCGTTCTAAATTTTGTTATAAATCATTTCTTTCAGAATGAAAAAAAAAAAAGATTTGTATGTGTTTTTTTTTTTTTTAATTGAAAAAGTAACTGGAGAATAAAACAGCAAGTACAAAAATAAGTAACAATCCCCAGTATAGGCTGGTACGATTTAATTCTACACTTTGTTCGTTCGGATTTGATTGTGTCATAGCTTAATATTTTATCGTTGGATGAACTGCATTGCAGAAATGGATCCCAAAAAAAAGACTGTAGGGACAGCTAAACCGTGAATAGCCAGCCATCGAACGGTAAAAATTGGATAGATTCTATCTATAGTCATTAGTGTCTCCTAAAAAGATTTAGTAAAATGCTCCAGCTGTTCTAAAGAATCAAAACGGCCAGTTATTAAAGGAACTTCCTGTTGATTTTCTGTGAAATACTCGTTTGGTCGAGGACTTCCAAAAACATCATAAGCCAACCCTGTACTGACGAATAACCAACCTGCAACAAACAGAGAAGGTATAGTAATGCTATGAATAACCCAGTATCGAATACTTGTAAGAATGTCCGCAAAGGATCGTTCTCCGGTATTTCCAGACATATGCAACTCCAATAATAATGAATTAATGAATATTAATTCTATTTTATATCGGCAAAGGGAATTGATCCCCTAAACTAGAAAATACAAAAGCAGAAAAAGGTTTTTACGGTCTTTTCTTTTGTAAATTCTTAAAATTAAAATAAGTTAGGATGGATTTCTACTTGACCATTATACTAACAATTTGATAGAAAATTGTTTGAACCACTCTTTAATTAAAATTAAAAAGAAAATATATCTTTTTTTTATATTATAGAAACGTCGGTACTATATCTTACTTATTAGAAAACTTTAGTTATTTATCTCTTAAATATATCATTATTGAATTGATTTTAGTTGTTTCATGCCTATTCTAATTAGTTATTTTGGGTTTTTATTAGTTTTTCTTTTTTTCACCTTAATTCTATTTATTGGGTTTAGCAAGATAAGACTTATTTAAATCAATTTTTTTGACATTGTTTAATTGAAAAAAAAAAAAAAACGTTTGATTATGGAATTCCATCGCGATTTCATGGTACTATTTGATATAGCTATAATTTCTAATTTTTTGAATGAAAATGGTTGAAACTCTGTTATCCGGGATTGTATTAGGTTTAATTCCTATTACTTTGGCTGGACTTTTTGTAACAGCATATTTACAGTATCGACGCGGCGATCAGTTGGAGTTTTAATTCAGGCACTGAATTATCAGAATCACGCTCTGTAGGATTTGAACCTACGGCATTAGGTTTTGGAGACCTACGTTCTACCAAGCTGAACTAAGAGCGCTTTTTTGGGATATGACTTAATCCACTCTCTGTGATTAAAGACTAGCCAGTCCGATTAGTTTTAATGAATAGATAGGGATGACAGGATTTGAACCTGCGACATTTTGTACCCAAAACAAACGCGCTACCCAAGCTGCGCTACATCCCTTAGAATCAATGGATTAATCAACAATGTTATTTTAATCTCTAATACATACGAAAAGTCTTTTTTTTTTTTTCGACAAAATAGAAAATTCAAACGCCGTCATACTATAAGAAATTAGTAACGTTTCTTACCTAGGTTAGGTAATGGTAGAATTAGTCGACTTTTTAAAGTACTTTTAAATATAAAAGGAAAATAAATGCTTTATGCAATATATAAAAAAATATCTTTCGACAGCACCCGTTTTAGCAACTTTATGGTTTGGTTCTTTAGCTGGTTTTTTAATTGAAATAAATCGGTTTTTCCCGGATGCTCTTAGTTTTCCTTTTTCTTTTTAACGCTCTATATTATAAATAAAAAAAAAAAGGATTTGAAATAAATTGATGGAACTAGGAATATATCGCCTGACGTTCTTTTTTTGATTCAAAAAAAAGAAATAAAATAGACTACTACAAAAATGTCAGAAAACATAGGCGCACGAGTGGTAATTTTTTTAGAATGTATTAATTGTAACCTTTTTAGATATACAACTAAAAAGAATCGATACAATACATCCATGCCCTTGGCATTAAAGAAATTTTGTCCTTTTTGTTTGAAACATACCATTCACAAAGAGAGAAAGAAATAAACGGAATACATAACAACAACAGTTCACAGAAACTATTTTCTCATAAACCTTTTATTTAAACGATATTAATATGTCTAAGCAATCTTTTGATTTTAAACGATATAAGCCTGAGATACCATCTGGTAGTCGGAAACGTTACCCAAAAGTTCCAAAAAAACCTAATCTAATAAAGTCAGAGAATCAGATCAATTATAAAAACATGAGTCTAATTAATCAATTTATTAGCCAGCGCGGAAAAATCTTATCCAGGAAAGTGAATAATTTAACCTGTAAACAACAACGTCTTATATCTATTGCTATTAAACGAGCTCGTATTCTAGGATTGCTACCTTTTATGGTCAAAAAAAAGTTGAAAAAATTGTAATTTTTGCGTTTTTTTATGAGTGACGTCAAAGTTCATGATTTTCCATTTCCCGGAGGGGATCCCCGGGGATTTTTTTTCTTTTTTATGCCAAAATGTTTTTCGAAATGATATAAAAAGAATTATTCTCTAATGTAGCTATTTGCGCAAGTGTTTTCCGATTTGAAGGTAACCGCTTTTTGTACATACAGTTTATGTATTTATTGTAAGGAACCCCTAAACGACGAACTGCTGCATTAATTCGAACAATCCACAAGCAGCGAAAATTTCTCTTTTGTTTCAGTCGATCGCGTTTAGCCGAGGTTAGAGCTTTTTGCTTCTGCTGCTTAGCAGCTCGGAACTGTTTGGAATGGGACCCGTGAAATCCTGACGCAAAAGCGAGATTTTTGTTTCGGCGACGTCGAGTTATATATCCGCGTTTTACTCTGGTCATTAATTGAAATTCTTATATATATGTTTAGTTTATTTATATACTGACTTTTCTTTTTTGGAAAAGAAATGTTCCAAAGGCTTTAGCTATTCTAACCTTCCCAACCAAAAAGAATCACTTATTTCACTAAAAGATTTGAATAATTATGGGTTTCTTCGTCTATATGGTTCTTTCTCTAACGGCGAGGTCCTCTCTATATGCCGGAGCTAAAACTAAAAGAGTATGCTTTTGGTAATTTGTATTATCTACCGTCTTCAGCTCTACCCCTCCCCCCCCAAAAAAAAAGGAAATTTCTTTAAAAACTTCAAAAAATTTCAAGTACAGTAACGACATGTTATTTCGAGAATTAGCGGAGTAGCTGATCTTATTTTTCCGTCATTTGCAACAAAAAGAAGTTTTTCATTTTGATGATTCCCTGCTCCGAATGACTGTTTTCTGCCAAAGAGGAATTGCTTTTCATCTCAGATCCAAGTGATTGGATTTGCACCAACAAAAACCATAAATTTCATCTTCCTAGAGATGATAGATCTTTACTTTTTGATAACAAGAAAGCTCTTCTTGGAAGAACGTTCTAGTTTTTTCTGATCTAAACGAGTCGCACATACACCCTAGCACAAACTCCTCTGCGTTGAGGACATTTTTGAAGAGCACGAGAACTGCCTACCTTTTTTTTTGGTTGTCTCGCAATTCTAATAAGTTGAGGAAGTGTGGGCATTTTGGTGGTTTATTCAATTTTACTGGTTAGGATCAATCCTAACCAGGCTTTAGAAAACTCTTTTTTTTTTATCTTGAACTTCTCTCTATCCTAGAGTTGATTATTTATTCGTCGAATTGTAGAGAAAGGTTTTGCTCAATCTGTACAGCACCTTTAGTGCTTCTAATCTTTCTAGCTCTTCTAGCTTCTTCTAAAACATGGTTTGGGATTAGCCCAAAACCTTCGTTTCCTTCTTCTGGAATTTCAAAGGGAGGTTCTTCCTTGTTTGGTTCCCACATTGGAAGTGCTATTCTATCAACAAGTCCGAAATCAACTGCTTCCTCTGGTGACATGTAAGTATTTTTGTCAAGGGCATTTTCTATTAATTCTTCGAATTGGGGTGTTCTGAGACAATAACATTGTACAATCATTTTTCGCAACTGTTGAACAAAAAAAGCGTCCTTCGCAAAAAGCCAGGCTGGTCCATCACGAAGAGATGCTCTTGGTTGGTGGATCATTATTCTACTATGAGGCCCTGTATTACGAAATCCAAAGGTTCCGGCACTTAAAACTAAGGTTGCTGTTGAAGCAACTAGGCCAAGACCGATTGTATGTATTGTTTCTCTAAGCTGAAGCATAATATCAAAGATACTTAGACCGGGTAATATAGCTCCGCCACACGAGTTTATATACATGAAAATCTGTCTACTTTTTCCTTTACGTATATCGTCTATAAACAAGTAAAGCAAAATACCTACAAATATACTTCCAATATCTTCATCAACGGGTTGCCCTAAAAAAATGCAACGAGTTCTAGACATTACGTCGATTGGAGTAGATAAGAGCAATCTCTCCTTGTGAACCGTACGTGTACTTTTCCCAACATACGGCTCTAGTCGCTAGGAAACGAAAAAGGCTATTTGTTTTCCAAAACTTGGTCCAATTTTTTTTTGTAACGCTAATAATTCTAAATTTCAAAAGTATTGGACTACTTTCTGAAACGTTTAAAATTAAACAAAACAGTTTGCTTGTTCCCTTTACCGAGTTCTGCATCTAATCTTTAGGTTTTACTTCTATTCCTATACAAATGATCTCTTATTCCTCTTACTTATAGATTAAGGAAGTTTATGTAAGTTAGGTTTATATACTAAGATGACTAAGAGTAGAATATAATTAATATATATAGATTATATCTGCTCAAAAGTTGGATGGGCGGAAATGAATGAAATTTCAAAATAACCTTGGATTTAACTTTCTTTTATAGTATAAAAAACGAACAATATAAAAATACTTTATGCGTTGGGTTCTTTTCCAAAAAAAAAAAAACGATCCAATAAAGTAAAAATCATTCCATCAGACGGGAAATGAATGGAAAAATTCCATAAAATCTATACGAGATTCAAGTCACACTATAAGTCAGCCCAGTCCAAAACTTCTTCTTTTGTTTCTTTTTTCTTTTTATTATCTTTGTTTTCCGGCTCTTTATCCTCTCCTGTTTCGTTATCTTTTGCCAAAGTCATAATAGGTGCCTCATGCATTATATTATTCTTAGTTTTTTTTGATCCTAGAACCGGAAAAGTACATGGGGTCTCATTCTTTCGTTTAGGCTTAGGTATTGTTGTCTCTTCAAAAAAGTGATTAAATTGAATCTCTTGAGGAGTTCTATCATCTTCTTTTCTTGACGGAGGGTCATCTTCACCAAAAAAACGAACTTTTGGGATACCAAGGGGCATTTTTTTTAGATCCTTTTTTTCTCTTTTTATTCTCCTTCTTCTCTTTCTTTTTGTTTTCCAAATTTTGTAAGTATTTTTTTTGTTTTTTTTAATGGTACCAATCCTTAAATTTTGTAAATTGAAACATAAAAGATAAAATATTTTTGCTTCTCCTACCGGTGTTTTTATTCAACATAGTTTTATAAAAGGAAGGATGATCCAACCTAAAATTCAGTGTGTTTTTATAATGTAAGAAAGTTCAATCTTTTTTTTTTGAAAAAGAGGTGTTTAATGGGTTTACCTTGGTATCGTGTGCATACTGTTGTCTTGAATGATCCTGGCCGGTTAATTTCTGTGCATATAATGCATACAGCTTTAGTAGCAGGTTGGGCCGGTTCAATGGCTTTGTATGAATTAGCAGTTTTTGACCCATCTGATCCTGTTCTTGATCCTATGTGGAGACAAGGTATGTTTATTTTACCTTTTATGACTCGTTTAGGAATAAAAGAATCTTGGGGCGGATGGAGTATTACTGGAGAAACTGAAGCTAATCCGGGATTTTGGAGTTACGAGGGTGTCGCTGGAGCTCATATTGTGTTTTCAGGTTTATGTTTTTTATCAGCGATCTGGCATTGGGTATACTGGGATCTTGAAATATTTACAGATCCGCGCACAGGAAAACCTTCTTTAGATTTACCAAAAATTTTTGGTATTCATTTATTTCTTTCCGGAGTAGTTTGCTTTGGATTCGGAGCTTTTCATGTTACAGGTTTATATGGTCCTGGAATTTGGATTTCTGATCCTTTTGGACTTACTGGAAAAATACAACCTGTAAGCCCAGCTTGGGGAGCTGAAGGCTTTGATCCTTTTGTTCCAGGAGGAATAGCGTCGCATCATGTTGCTGCAGGTCTATTGGGAATCATCGCAGGTCTATTTCATCTCAGTGTTCGTCCTCCTCAACGATTGTATAAAGGATTACGTATGGGAAATATTGAGACCGTTTTATCTAGCAGTATTGCTGCTGTTTTTTTTGCATCTTTTATTGTTGCTGGAACCATGTGGTATGGATCAGCAACAACCCCAATTGAATTATTTGGTCCGACTCGATATCAATGGGATCAGGGGTACTTTCAACAAGAAATAGATCGACGAGTTCGCGCTGGTTTGAATAAAAATTTAAGTCTGTCCGAAGCTTGGTCTAAAATTCCTGAAAAACTAGCCTTTTACGATTACATTGGAAACAATCCTGCTAAAGGTGGATTATTCCGAGCGGGTGCAATGGACAATGGAGATGGAATAGCTATTGGTTGGTTAGGACACCCCATTTTCAAGGATAAGGACGGAAACGAACTTTTTGTTCGTCGTATGCCTACTTTTTTTGAAACATTTCCAGTAGTTCTAGTGGACAAAGAAGGTGTTGTGAAAGCGGATGTTCCTTTTAGGAGGTCAGAATCCAAATATAGCGTGGAACAGGTCGGCGTAACTGTCGAGTTTTATGGTGGAGAACTTGATGGAGTAAGTTTTAGCGATCCTACTATAGTGAAAAAATATGCGAGACGTGCTCAATTGGGGGAAATTTTTGAATTAGATCGTGCTACTTTAAAATCAGATGGGGTTTTTCGGAGTAGTCCAAGAGGTTGGTTTACTTTTGGACACGCTACTTTTGCTCTTCTTTTCTTCTTTGGACACATTTGGCATGGTTCTAGAACACTATTCCGAGATATTTTTGCTGGTATCGATCCAGAATTAAATGCGCAAGTCGAATTTGGAGCATTCCAAAAATTGGGAGATCCTACCACAAAAAAACAAGTCATATAAAGACTTACGTCTATTACTTATTACTTAGTACGAAAGTTGTAAAAAAAAAAAAACGATTGAATCTATGGAAGCATTGGTTTATACATTCCTTTTGGTTTCGACTTTAGGAATTCTATTTTTTGCTATTTTCTTTAGAGAACCGCCCAAAGTTCCGACTAAAGGAGGAAAAGAAAATTAAATAAAACAAACAAAAAAGGGAAGTCCACATGGACTTCCCTTTTTTGTTTGTTTTAGTCTTCATGATTGTCAAAGGGGTCTATAAGACCTTCAGAAGGTCGTCCAAAGGATGTATATAGGGCATATCCTGTTAAACTTACGAGCAAGCACGATACAAAGATAGCGACTAAGTTTGCAGTTTCCATTTTTAGGTAACTAATAAAAAGAATTTATCTAATTATACTATATTAATAAATAAAAACATAGTATACAAAGTTAACAGATTTCAACAAAATATTTTATATGGCTACACAAACCGTGAATGATACTTCCAGAACCAGACCAAGAAAAACTGGGGTAGGGAGTTACTTAAAACCACTTAATCGTGAATATGGTAAAGTCGCCCCCGGATGGGGAACTACTGCCCTTATGGTTGTTGCAATGGTTTTATTTGCAGTATTTTTATCTCTTTTATTGGAGATCTATAATTCGTCTATTTTATTGACCGGAATTCCTGTTAGTTGGGTATAGAACTGGATCTCAAACTTTTTCTAAAAATAACGTAAGAGATATTGATTTTATTTAGGTTCGTTCTATTTTTGTTTTACGATAGTTTGATCGTGTCATTTTTGAAAAGAATTTACAAAAAAAAAATGGGTGTGCGACTTGTTACATTCGATATTAATAGTACAGAAGACTAGTCTGTTATCTTTAGATAATCTTTCCTCGTTGGAGGTTAACTTAGAATTTCTAAAGCACGAGTTTTCTTTTTTATTATAGAAAAAAGGTCTGAACTAGGATTTACTGTTGTAATTTTTACTTTGTATCTAAATGAATAACAACAAAGATTTCGACTCTGAAAAAATCCAACAGGACCTTACCCAAAGAACCTTTTGTTAAGTGAATCTTCGGAGTAAAAACAAAATCTGAGGTTTAGAACAATTTGTTAATTCTTTTTCAGGTTTAAACAATCAAAATCCTATTCATTAAACAGAAATTCATAAATTATGAATGGAAGAAAAGATTCTTCAAAAGGCCTTTATTGAGCCTACTTGAAATTTTGGCATTATCTTATATATGTTATAGATAATTACCTCAATTACGGTATTTTTGTTTAAGCTGTACGAAGGGAAAGTTTCATGTACAGTTTTTTGAAGGGGTTAACCTATCTCGATAAAGTATATGACTGGTTTGAAGAGCGTCTAGAGATTCAAGCAATTGCAGATGATATCACTAGTAAATATGTTCCTCCTCATGTTAATATATTTTATTGTCTCGGAGGAATTACATTAACTTGTTTTTTGGTACAGGTGGCCACCGGTTTTGCTATGACTTTCTACTATCGTCCAACAGTTACCGAAGCTTTTGCTTCGGTTCAGTACATAATAAGTGAAGTCAATTTTGGTTGGTTAATTCGATCAATTCATCGATGGTCAGCAAGCATGATGGTTCTCATGATGATTTTGCATGTATTCCGTGTTTATTTAACAGGTGGTTTTAAAAAACCTCGTGAATTAACTTGGGTTACTGGAGTTATTCTAGCTGTACTGACTGTTTCTTTTGGTGTAACTGGTTATTCTTTACCTTGGGACCAAATTGGTTATTGGGCAGTCAAAATTGTAACTGGCGTACCCGAGGCTATTCCTGTAATAGGTTCTTCTTTAGTTGAGTTATTACGTGGAAGTGTTAGCGTGGGTCAATCGACCTTAACTCGGTTCTATAGTTTACATACCTTTATATTACCACTTCTTAGTGCAATATTTATGCTAATGCATTTTCTAATGATTCGTAAACAAGGTATTTCGGGTCCTTTATAAAAAGAAAAATAATTTTTTTTTTTTTTAGGGTATAACATACTTGCCAAGAATATTGCTTGTTTTTTCGAGCTAGATTCTTCGGATTCTTCCTTTTCCTTAAGGATTTCAAATAAAAAGAAAAATTCAATGGAGAAAATGGATTATGGGAGTGTGTGACTTGAATTATTGATTAAGCCTGTCGGATTAAATCTGCCACAGAAAGATCCTGTGTATTCCCCTTATCCCAACGTCTTTCTCAAAGAAAAAGAAAGTTCCTAATCTGGGTAGACTTTTTTTTCTATGATTTGTATAGGCTCCGTGAATTCTAGTCAATTTCTTATTTTCATAGTTATAAAATGCACTCATTTCCTTTGCATTTTAACAGAATAACTATCGGAGTAAAAAAAAGGATCTAAGGAAAAGTAAAGGGAATTTCATTAACAAGTCAATACCTTGTTAAAAATAAACTTTAGACCTTTTTTGTTTATCAAAAAAATTACAAGGATGAAGATGACCCAGAAAGCGAGTATTTTGTTTCACAATTTCTTTCATGCGTACTTGGGTAAAAGCATTTTATAGCATAGAATTCTTTGCTTGTTATTTCTTTAAATTCTTGTTTGAGCCGGATGATTCAAATTGGCATGTCCGGATCTTACGGGGGATAGATCTAGAAAGATAAGATCTACTTATCCCAATAACAAAAAAACCCGATTTAAAAGATCCTGTATTAAGATCGCGATTAGCTAAAGGAATGGGACATAATTATTATGGAGAGCCCGCGTGGCCTAATGATCTTTTATATATTTTTCCGGTAGTTATTTTAGGTACTATTGCGTGTACGATAGGTTTAGCAGTGTTAGAACCATCGATGATTGGTGAACCCGCAAATCCTTTTGCAACTCCTTTAGAAATCTTACCCGAATGGTATTTTTTCCCAGTTTTCCAAATACTTCGTACAGTACCGAATAAATTTTTTGGTGTCCTTTTGATGACCTCTGTACCTGTGGGTTTATTAACAGTACCTTTTTTAGAGAACGTTAATCAATTTCAAAATCCTTTTCGTCGTCCAGTAGCTACAACAGTTTTTCTTATCGGTACTGCCTTATCCCTTTGGTTAGGTATCGGAGCTGCTTTGCCTATTGAAGAGTCGTTAACCTTAGGACTTTTCTAATGTAATTTTTAGTCTATTTTCACTCAAAGTTTTTCATAACAAATTTTTTTTTTATTAAAGTGTATTATACACTTTAATAAAAAAAAATCTATTTCACGTAACCCTCCTCCCTATTTTTTTTTGTTTCTATCTTTAGTAACTAAAGATAGAGGGTTGGGTTTCTTTTGGCTATTTTTTATATTTTGTTCTACGCAAAGCAACGGAATAATTAAGTCAAGTAAACTCCAACAAGCTTCGTAAATGGTTTCTCTAGGAGTTAATCCCCCGTTTGTCCATATCTCGAAAATAAGCATTTCTTGTATGTTATCTGAACTCTTATAAGAATGAATACTAAAATTCACATTTTGAACCGGTAAAGAAACACCATCTATGGGGAAAAATATGTCCTTTGGTTGTTTCATATTTTCTATAGTATACCTTTTCTTTTTTTCAATCTTCAATGTAACATTGAAGGGGATTCGTTTAGTAAGGCTAGCTATATGCTGGGTATCATCAATGATTTGAATAGAAGATGGTAATATGATGTCTTGAGCTGTTACATTCTTAGGTCCAACAGTACAAATAGATGCTTCGTGAATTCCGTACAATTCACTTCTAAGTACAATTTGTTTCAAGTTCATTAAAATGTCATGAACTGATTCTTTAATACCTATTATGGAAGAATATTCGTGTAGAATATTTTTTTGAAATCTTGCATACGTAATATATGTTCCTTTGACTTCTTGAAGTAAAGTTTTTCGTATAGCAATAGCTAGTGTATTAGCTTGACCTTTCAAAAGCGGAGATATGGAAAAACGACCATAATGAGATCGTTTACTGTCTGTTCTCGATTCCAAGCACTTCCATCGTGGTGAAGATTCTGCAGTTTTTAGTTCATTCCAAATCATATAATGAAAAGTTATACACGTCTTTTGACAGGAGGTCTACATCCATTATGCGGATTGGGTGTTATATCAAGTACTGCACGTATCAGTATTCGACTATGTTGAATGACTCGTAATGCCGCGTCTCGTCCCTTACCACAACCCGTTATCAGGATGGCTGCGCGGTTAATAACTACAGTACGAGTTATGTTTTCTGTTGCTGTTTGAGCAGCGAAAGCTGAACCTTTTTTTGGGCCTTTAAAGCCACATGCACCAGCAGACGACCAAGAAAGCACATGTCCCAAGACATCGGTAACGGTAATAATTGTATTGTTAAAACTTGATTGTATGTGAATGATTCCACGGTCTACTCTACGTATTTCTTTTTTAATACGTCTATTTTTAGATAAATTCCACATAGATTTTGGTTTCATTATTGTACTGTTATACCCTAAAATTTGTTATATATATCTCTAAGCCTATAAAATGCATATTGAAAAAAAAAAAAAAAAAGATAAAAAAATTAACCTTGTTTTTGTTTATGTCTTAGATTTAAACAAACTACATAAATTCGCTTTCCTCTACGAATTAGTCGACATTTCGAACAAATTTTCCGAACAGAAGCGCGTAGTTTCATATTATTTGAATTAAATGTGTTTATTCTTTTTTGCTCTTTGAGCTAGAAACTTTTTTGCTCTTTGAGCTAGAAAAAGTATGGATCATTTTTCTATTTTTTGCTATCTTATTGTTTTATTGAAAATTGAAACGAAATTCTATTAGCTTTTTCTAAATCGATGAATTATACGCCCTTTAGTCAAATCACAAACATGGAGTTCAATTTTGACTCTATCTCCTACAAGTATTCGTATACTATTTTGTCGAATGTTACCCGAAATATAAGCTAGAACAGTTTTTTTATTGTCCAATAAGACTCTAAAAAATCCAGCGGGATGTGCCTCAATAACTAGCCCTTCAAGTTCAATCATATTTTGTCGTTTTTCCATTTTCATGTTTCTTTTTTGGAAAATATATATCTAGCAAAAATGGGTAGAATCTATTACCATGCATAACACAAGATTTCTCCTCCAATTTTTTTTTGTCGAGCTTCGTGGTCTGTCATGATTCCCTGGGAAGTAGAAAGAATTACAATTCCTATCCCGTTTAAAACTTTTGGTATTTTTCGAAAATTGGAATAAATTCGCTGACCAGGTTTGCTTATACGTTTTAGGGTAATTCTTGTTTCTTTCTTTTTCCTGTATTTGAAAGTAAAAATCAAAAAAGATTTTTTCCCTTCTTTATGCTCTCTAATATTATTTATAAAGCCTTCATTTAAAAGTATTTTCCCGAGTTTTTCACTAATCCTAGTCGCAGGTACTCGAACTGTTCGTTTATTTACTATGTAAGCATTTTTGATTGATGTAGTCAAATTGGTAATAGTATCCATGTTGATCTATTTTTTGAATTCTCTTTATTCTTTTTTTTTTTTTTTTCAAAAAAACATGCTTTTTTTATAGAGACATTTGTCTAAGTTGCAGTTAACCTGTTCTATGTACTTTGTACATATTAGTCATAACACTTCGGGAGCTAATGAAATTATTTTTGTAAAATTCCAATGTCTCAGTTCGTGCAGAACTGGACCGAAAACTCGAGTTCCCTTTGGATTTCCTTTTTGATCAACGATAATTGCTGCATTCTCATCAGTTTGTATTCTTGTTCCATCATTACGTTGGAATTCTTTAGAAGTACGTATAACTACTGCTCTAATAACTTCAGATTCTTCTATTTTTGCATTAGGAACTGCTTCTTTAATAACAGCGATGATTACATTCCCAATATGCGCATATCTTTGAAAACTTGCTCCTATAATCCTAATGCACATTATTTTTCGTGCTCCACTGTTATCAGCAACGTTTAAATATGTTTGAGGCTGAATCATTTTTCCTCCAAGGAAGTTTGTTAGTGTATCAAATCAAAAAAAGATAAAAGAAGATCTTTTTTTGATTTGGGCAATTTAAATTCTTAAAAATTGAGTGCGTATACGCATCTTGTAAGCTACTATTTGAGCAGCTCTTCGAGCTACAGTTTCAGAAACTTCTCCCATCTCATAAAGTATTCGACCTGGTTTAACAACAGCTACCCAAAAAAGGGTATCACCTTTTCCTGAACCCATGCGAGTGTCAGCGGGTTTCTTTGTAATAGGCTTGTCAGGAAATATACGTATCCATATTTTTATGCCACGTCGAGCAGTACGAGTAATTGTTCTACGCCCTGCTTCTATTTGTCCAGCTGTAACCCAAGCAGGTTCAAGTGCTTGAATAGCAAACTTACCAAAAAAAATCTGATTACCCCGGTGGCTCTTTCCTTTTATTCTTCCTCTATGTTGTTTGCGGAATTTCGTTTTTTTGGGGTTATAGTCGATGGATTCCGTTATCATAGTTTTTATTCCCTTCGCTAATTCAAAACCGGACATGAAAATTTTTTATCATCCGGCTCCCTGTGATAGTAAAGATTTCCATTCTAAAACAGTTTAGGCCAGTAACTTCTAAATCAATAATATAAAACTTCAACTAAACAATAAGATTCACAGATGAATATAGACTCTTTAGTAGATACTTTTCTTATTTTTTTTGGTTTTATTCATCATCCTATCCTATGATAACAATATATCCACAAGTTTCATCGTTTCTATAGCTTCCAACAAAATATTGCTTAGGTTTACTTTTCTTCTACAGTGGAGCTTAACTTTCATTTTTTTTTTTTTTACAGAATTGGTTGACTTAGTTCCCATCGACTCAAAGCTCTTTTCTTTTTATAAAATGAGGTCGATAACGACTTTTCTGCTTTATTACACTTTCAAGGTAGGCTTATTTATGAACCATACAATACCATAAAAAATAGTATTGATTCTTCGATTTTTTTTTTTCGATATTATCTTATTTTGCTTCACGAAAGAATACTTCTTACGTGTAATAAAGTTCAAAAGTAAAAAAAAAAAAAAGCTTAGTTTTAACGAGTCGCACACTAAGCATAGCATAATTTTTATTAGAAAATGGAAATTCTATTCAATCTTAAATAATTCATTTTTCTATATAATAATGGGATAGTTTTTATAGTAATTACAACAATTACAACAATTATTGTTCTTTCATGAAGATCCAAAGTTGAATTCCTAATGCCCCGTGGATTGTGCGAACTGTAAAAGAGGAATAATCCATTTCAGCTCGGAGTGTTTGTAAAGTAACTCTGCCTAATTTGATTTTTGTCTTACGAGTTCTTTCTCGTCCGCCAAGACGTCCTGCAATTCGTATACGAATCCCTTCTATTTCGTCTTTTTTGGCTAGTTCAACAGCTTTTTGTAATATTTTTTTTACAGCCACTCTCTTTTCTAGTTGCAAAGCGATATATTCAGCAAGTATATTAGTTTTTTGATAAGGTTTGGCTAATATTTCTGCATTTATGTTAAGCTTTTGATCACGCAAATAAAGAGTACGTTTTATATCGTTTTTTACTCGTGTAATTTCATTTTTTTCATTTTTGAAAAAAATGGGAAATCCTATATAGATTATTATATTGATTAAATCAATCTTTCTCTGAATTTCTATTCTTCCAATTCCTAGATAAGATTTTCTCTGATGTCTTTGGAAAAAAAATTCGATGCATTTATGTATTTTTATATCTTCTCGAAGAGTTCTTGTATACTCTCTCTTTTGTGCGAACCAAACAGAATTATGATTTTGAGTTAGACCAAGTCTAAAACCCATTGGATTTACTTTATGTCCCATATTGTGATATTTTCCTTTTCAGATTCTCTGAAATTTCAAATTCAATTAGATTTGATAGTTCTTTCAAAACAATAGTTATATGACAAGTTTTTTTTTTTATACGAAAGGAACGTCCCTTAGCTCTAATTTGATATTTCTTTGAAACAGTACCCTCGTTTACTTCGGCTCTACTAATGAATAAAAATTTTTCTTTAAGCCCCAAATTATTTTTAGCATTTGCTCCTGCAGAACAAAGTAGTTGGAATATGGGATAACAAGCTCTATACGGCATTAATTTCAATAGAGTATATGCTTGTGCATAAGAACAACCACGAATTTGATCGATTACTCGACGCATTTTCTGCGTAGACATTTTTAAATTTTTGGCTAAAACGCGTACTTCGGTATTCCTCTTATTTTTAGATATTTTCATATTCACTTTCTTGAAATTTAACGACTAGATTTCTTGTCTTTTTTAGATTTCTTATCGTCTTTGCCTGGATGTTCCGGGCAAAGACGAGTAGGTACAAAATCTCCTAATTTATGGTAAAGCATATTATTTGTTATATAAATAGGTATATGCTCTTTACCATTATGAATAGCAATAGTATAACCGATCATTTTGGGTACAACCGTAGACGCTCGAGACCAAGTTAATAGTATTTTCTTTTTTTTTATATTTGTGTCTAGTTTTTCTATTTTTTTTAATAAGTGATCAGCAATAAAAACTTTTTTTTTTGAGTGTGTAGCCGCAAAAACTTGTTTTAAACTTTTTTTTTTTCTTGAATATTTCATAGGCAATTAATTTTTTTATTCTAACTTAGTTTGACGACGAAGAATGAAAGTATCACTATACCGAACCATTTTTCGGGTTTTTTTACCGAGCGTACAATGACCCCAAGGAGTTATGGGGGTTTTTCTTCCTATGGGACTTTTTCCTTCACCACCTCCATGTGGATGGTCTACAGCATTCATGACTATTCCTCGTACTTCTGATCGTTTACCTATCCACCGTTTTGATCCAGCTTTACTAAAAATTTTGTTATTCGAGCGGATATTACCCACTTGTCCAACCGTGGCTGAACAGTTGTAAGGTATTAAACGAAGTTCTCCTGAAGGCAACTTTAATACCGCGGATTGACCTTCTTTTGCGATCAATTTGGCTATAGTACCCGCGGCTCGAGCCACTTGTCCTCCTTTACCCTGCGTTGTTTCTATATTATGTATAGTTGTACCCACAGGGATATTGGTTGAAATAGATTTTGATTCAAAAAAAAAAAAAGAATCCTTTCCCAAACTGTACAAGCCTCTCTCGGGGCATACAGCTTTCTGGATGTTCTTTACTTTACATCCTAGGTGTTTATCCATCATCTGGCTTCTGTTCATCATGTAGCATTCAGATTGAATGACTTTATTAAATCACGTTCTCAATAACATAGGAGGCGTTTTTTTTGGAAATATTTATTTCATTGTACAACTTTGATTTTGCCTCTGACCTTCAAATCAAAGATGAATCAAATAATCTTTGGAACAAGAGTTTGCCTTCTCCACTGTTATGCTTTATCAAAAATTCTCCATATTATCTAGAATGAAAAATTTATTATTATTTTTTTTTATCACTTGCTATATATATATTTTTCTCAGTTTCCCTTTGAAAATTAAGTCAAATTTAGATTATCAATGATAATTTAGTAGGTTCGGGGCCTAACCGGTCTTTCCGATTACGTAAATTCATAATTCAAACCGCACTCAAAGGTAGGGCATTACCTATTAAAATAGAAGCTTTTGGACCAGATAAAATAGTATCTCCAATCATGATTCCTCTAGGAGACAAAATATAGGACTTTTTCCCATTCTTGTAACATATCAAACTGATATGCGCATTTCGATTAGGATCATATTCTATGGTTACAATTTTTCCATAGATGTCTTTCTCTTTTCTTCGAAAATCAATTTGCCTGTAAAGACGTTTATGGCCTCCTCCTCTATGACGTACTGTAATAATACCTTTTTTATTTCGACCCTTGCAACGATGATGTTTCCCAGAAGTTAGAAATTTTTCCGGACTACTCTGAGCAAAATGTAGTATGTTTTTGTATGAAATGTTCATTATATGATTGATTTTTGTATTTTAGGTTTAAATATGGAATAGAATCACAATCACAAATTTGGTCAGAAAGAGTGAGTCTGCTAATGCAGGTTACAAATTTGGTCAGGAAGAAGAAACTTATAATATTGTCGCGGCTCACGGTTATTTTGGTCGATTGATTTTCCAATATGCTAGTTTTAATAATTCTCGTTCTTTACATTTCTTCTTAGCGGCTTGGCCCGTAGTAGGTATCTGGTTTACTGCTTTGGGTATTAGTACTATGGCGTTCAACTTGAATGGATTCAATTTCAATCAATCTGTAGTTGACAGTCAAGGTCGTGTTATTAATACTTGGGCTGATATAATTAATCGTGCTAATCTTGGTATGGAAGTTATGCATGAGCGCAATGCTCACAATTTTCCTCTTGATTTGGCATCAATGGAATTCAATTCTATAGATGGTTAATTAGATAGAATTCTAGGTATTCCTTTCATCGTACCAAACCTCTAAAGGAGGTTTGGTACCTTATCTGTCTTTGTTCATATCCACATTATAAGATATCGAGTTTTTTACTGTTGTATTTGAGGATATATAAGGAATTTGAATTAGATATGTGCATCCAGCAGGAATTGAACCCGCGAGTTCGCCAATTATGAGTTGGGCGCTTTAACCATTCAGCCATGGATGCTGGAGAAAAGCTCATCCGGAATAATCAATTCATTCGATAATATGAGTGAGTATCGACTTAGGGTAGCCAAGTACTCATATCCCAATCATGCCAAACATAGAAAATGCAACGGAAAAACTTGTGGGAGTGAGTACCGATCTTGCAACACTTGGATTTCCTGTTGGATTTCCTGGAATAAGTCGCCCACATTCCGTAGGATGAACAGAAAACAACTCTTTTCTTGAAAGTAATGTTGATTAGATAGATTTTATGGGCGGACGTAGCCAAGTGGCTCAAGGCAGTGGATTGTGAATCCACCACGCGCGGGTTCAATCCCCGTCGTTCGCCCGGGCCATAATCTTTTATTTGGTTGTTTGCGATTTTTCGATCGTTGACGCAAGTTCGATGAAGTGCGAAGGTTTTTATTTTATGTCTTTTCATCCATCACAAAGATCATTCTACCTTTTCCAGAAAACCAAAAACTAGTCAAAAAACCTTTCGAAAAAATCCAATGGTTTATTATATGGAATTGAGAGGGATCTATCCATATTTCACGTAATAAAATATAGAATTGTAAAAGAGGGCAAAAACCAATGATACAAGAACAAAAAAGCAGACTCTGGATCTCGGAAGAAAGGACCTCGGGAAAATGTCCAAGAGAGTCCGGAATTAAACAACCCATATCAAGCCTCTTGACCTGGTGGTTAAACTTTTTCAAACAAATACAAAGCTCTTCATTCGATCCATGGACTGAATTGATTTTGGTGAGGTTTTTTACTCAAATTTTGTCCCATCGAGAACGTCTTATTAAGTTCTTTGACTTTCGGATTCTCAGTACGTTACTTTTACGGGATCTACGTAGTTGTAGTTCCAAAAGCAAAGTTGTAGTATTACTTACATTACCAGTCCTTATATATAACCTAAAAAAGAAAAGTCTGATTGAAAGAAACAAATACTATTCGATCAATCTATTTGATCCTATATATAACTCCATGGAAATTCGAAATGAAACATCATCGGAAGCCAATTTCACTAGAAATTTGTGGATCTTTTCGCATCTTTTTTTGTTTTTTCCAAAATCTAGCCAATTGGAAAAATTTTCAAATGGGTATGACGCGTGTCCAGGAAATTTTCCAATGTCTTGGCCGAAAGAAGTATTGAAAGAAACCAAAAGGTCGTCTATAAAAGAGAATTCATTTTCAAAAGAAACAAAAAAATTCATTGAGAATTGGACAAAAACAATTCGTTATTCTGTTTTTGACATATTGTCAATAGATGAATATATGGTTTCTCGTACCACTAAAGAGCCCGTGGAAAATTTCCAATGTTGGAAAAGACAACAAAATGTTTTTCAATATTTGAGAAGATTAGAAAGGAAAAGGAGAGCGGATTTCTGGAATATCAAAACGAAATTTCCAAATCCGAAATTGGCTATTTCATCAGATCCTGGATGTACTACGATTAGACAAAATCAGAGGGATATAAACCAATTCCTTTGTAGTCGAGTTAGAAACAGTTCGTCTTGGAATCTCTTTTTTTCTTCATTCTGCAAAGAGCGCCTATTCCATTTTTGTCGATTGAAACCAATCGTCCTAAAAAGAACAGATCGATTCACTCTATTACTGACTAATCCTAATCAGGTTTCTGCTAATAATACATTTGCCTTCGCTCAGAGTCTATTCTATGAACTTCACAAGAACAGATTAGGGAATCAGATTTTCGACCACAGAAAAAAATGGAAGAATCCATGGTTCAATATGACTGAGAAAGAGAATGATTCTTTCGATCGAATAATCAACCAAACCGTATCGATTTTCCCCGTAGGGGAAAATACATTCCATTTAATGAACACGCGCACTCAGGCTTGGGTATTTCCAATAGATGACATTCTTTCAAATTGGAATAATGGAATGAAAAATACAATGAACCAGCATTCATTAAATTGGAGAAAAGGTCAGAAAGAATGGTTAGATTGTTTGATTCTTAGAACTTCGAAATATATCAATCAGAAATTGCATGTATACAAATGGTCCGATCAATTCGAATACTTACAAAAGTATTCGAACCATCTTGTTTGTTTCGATCCAAAGGAATTATGTATTAAAGAAATATTTCTTAAGATTGCTTTGATTCTGTTTTACGCTCCGGAAGAGACGGAAATGAAGAACTTATGGAACAACATCGATATTTCCATAGACATTTCTCCTTATATTGATAAACTCATTTCGGATTTGATTATTTTCCTTTCTCAGTGCGGCCCTGAGGACAAAGTAGTCTATCCGTGGTGGTTTAGAGAATTTCTTGTTCGAATCGTTAAACCCAAAATCCAGTGGTTGGATAACCAGACAAAAGTCTCAAAGATCGATGAAGGAACAATAGCAAAAATTGCTTGGAATGAGCCATGGATTATGGACATTTTTGATAATGAAAGCAATTCGTTGTATAACACGGATTTTTCGACGATATATCGAGACAATTGGGTGAATCCTGTAAAACTATCGAATCAAAGTTCATTGAGAGCTGCTTTTGACAAAGCAAATACACTTCAAATTTTGGATTATTTACGTCATCCTCGGTCCAATTATAAGAAAAGATTACCTTCTTATATAGAAGAAAGAATTCAAAAGAATCTTACATATGTACAATTATTCCATTTCCATCTTTTGCCCATCTGCAACAATATGTTTTCTTTGTCGCTTGATGAAATAATACCTGTTCAATCGGAGAAAGAGGCTGTTTCACTCATAGAGTCCCAAGTATCCGACATATTTTTACCTAAGTATTTACAACGAAGTAGTGACAAAACATATGTATTAATCTATGAATTGTACGAGTTATTAACTCGATGGAATCCTTTTGTTCATGACAACAGAGCCTCGATCGAAGAGATTTGTACAACGCCTTTACCAAGATTCCAAGTAGTCAATTTGGAAAATTTCCATAGATCTTATTTTGATTTTGAAGAAAAAAATCTTGATCAGTCTCCGAAAAATTTCAGTTCAAACACGAGTTTGATTCAAACTCAATCCTATAAAGATGATTTCCTATCGGAAATCTTTCCGAATAAGAACCAGGAAATATTTCATCAGATTCCAGACATGTTTACCAAGTCTAGTTCAACAGAGAGTTTCCAAAACATAGCGGAAAACAAAGCTCTAGATAAGCTTTGTTTTTCATGGAAAGAGAAACGAAAGATTTTCTCATGCCGTTCACCACATTGTTTTCATGAACTCGTTAATAAACAAGAGATATATAAGATTGATACTCATTTTTCCAAATGGAATTTGCTTCAAATGTATATGCCATGGTTTTTTACTTCTATATGGTGGAAATACTTTGGGGATACACTTTTTGATACTTTTCCGTATATATTGCTATATAGCTGTGACCAAATAGTATCTATTTGGCAAGATATTAGGCATAGATCGAAGAATATCTTGCGGGCACTTTCTCATGAAGTATGGTTCATTCTACAATCCAAAATACAACGGAATTGGAGAAGGATTCGACTTCATCCGCCTCTGAATGAGTTGGTTCCTTGGTTAGTTTCTCACGGGGAGCTCGTGATCGAAGAACTCATCAAGAAAAAGTCGATATGGAAACTCTTGCGATTAGCAAGGAAGGACGGGGAGTCTTGGATCATTCTCTTGTGGTTCGTCCTTGTGTTTTTCTTTTTTCCGTATTTTTTCGTTGTTTTCTTCAACTGGATTTCTTTACTGATACAGTTGAATTTTCTCGAGTTCGGACTACATTCGGATCCAGCTTTGCTACGACAATGGTGGATGGAAATAAAAAGATATAGCGAGTACCCGAAGGATTCTTTGGAAAAACCGGATTGGGTAGAACCAATCGATTCGGTAATACTGGATTTAGTCAAACCAATCTTCGAAAGAAGTACTTGTGTTGTTCCTTATTTGGCTGCTATTGATACTTCTAATAGCTTTGAGTACCCGGAGGAAATAAGGGATTGGACAAAACAAATCTTCGGTTCTACTAGTGATGATGATTCTGTTTTTTCTAAATCTAATAATTATGATTTTTCTCATTTTACTATTTTGGCTAAGAAGGATGAACCAATTTGGACGCAGTTGGATGCACATAAATATGAAGAGGGGTTTACTTTTTGGTTCGCCTTTAGAATTCTAAATCAAATTGTTTGCTTTTTGTCAAACCTCCGGGAATGGTATTGGTTGATGAGGCTTAGAATGACTTATTTTTTCATACTAATAAGTCACAAGAAGAATCCGCGTGCATTCGATCGATCCGTGACAATATTCGACTTCGTAATCGCAAAGCCCAGTGGTGGAAACTCGAAAATTCCATCTTTTTTTTCATCAAGATTATCATCAGATGATTATAATAATAATAAAAAAGAGAAGAAGAAAGATACAATTGATCTACTTCTGCTTCTAAGAACAGAAAAAGAACTCTCTCAAAATTCTCAATTTGAATCGAATTTTACCTACAGGCATTCTATCTTCGAAGGTTATCAAACCACGGAAGAGCCGGGGTTTATGTACTTACGATATTTATCTGACATTTCGCAAAAAAATATAATGAATTACAGGTTTGATCGTTTAGCAGAAAAATGGGTCTTCTTCGCTTTTTATCAGAAGATTGCCAAATCTAACCAAAACCTATTTTCTAAAGCTAGAAAAACTCCTCCTTTATTATTAGGACCATCCCTTTCCAAGGGGATTTTACTGATAGGTCCTGAGGAAACTGGTCGATCCTATTTGGTCCAAAGTCTAGCAGCAGACTTTTATATTCCTTTAATAAAAATCAATCTGGAATGGTTCTTTGGGAAAACTTTCTCTCAATTCCATCGGACTTTGACAATGGCAGAAATAATGTCTCCTTGCATAATATGGATCCCAAACATTCATGTATTGGAACGGAATACTCGCACTTCTATCATCAAGATGGATATCATCATCAAGAAGAAGGCGTTGCTTCATCGCTTATTGGACCATATGGATAGCTGTGATGAGAACAGTTTTACTAGTAGAAGAAATATTGTTTTTATTGCTTCGACGCATATTCCTAGAAAAGTCGATCCAAATCTAATGACTCCAAATCGATTGGGTCAATTCATCAATATTCGGATGCTTCTTGTATCCCAACGAGAAAAAGAATTTTCTATTCTTTTACGTAGGAAAAGATTTTTTTTGAACAAAGAATTGTTCTACCTCGATGATTTTGGATCTAGAACCATAGGTTATAAGGCACGAGACCTGGCAGGACTTGTCAATGAAACCGTAGCAATTAGTTGTTTGCGAAAAAAATACGTTATAGACACGAATACAATTCGATTGTCTCTTTATAGGCAAACTTGGGGTTTACGATCTATAAATCAGGGTGTTGTATCCGTTCTAAAACATCATGAAAGACTTCCCTATAAGATAGGAAAGGCTATTCTACAAACTACACTTAGAACGAAATTTTCTCCTGTACCTATGGCAAAAGATTTTTGGAAAAAAAATTTTTATTATTTGTCTAAATGGTATTTAGAACCTTCGATTGCCGAAACAACTATCAAGGAATTCACTATACTCCCTCCTATTTTGGGTTGCTTGGCCGGATCAGCTGCTCGGGATTCTTGGTTGCTGATATCGGAACCAAATCAAGAGAATTGGACTCCTCTCGATAGACTCGTTGAACATGATTTCCATCTAGCTTCTAGTCTTTTAGAAAGTCTTCTGGTGGAGTTTCCGTGGTTAGGAATATATCGAGGTAAGTCTGATAAGAATCAAATCCCACCATTCGATCCTCTGCGCAAAACGAAAAATCATCAGTATACGATGCGAACAGGGTTTTCGTCTCTAGTTCATGAAATAGGTCTAGATGCTCAACTCCAAAAGGATGAAGAATTCGATGAATCATTGGTTTCGTCTCCTAGGATCTGGCGTCTTAGTTTTCTTCGCAGTAATCGATTTGATCGGATAAAAACATTCAATGAATTGGGATTGCCGGAGCAAGTCAGATTGTTTCAAGAAAGGCGGATTTTCGTTCAAAAGTTTGAAAATCATCTTCGTATGCTCCAGTATAAGTCTAAGAAGTTCAACTTAGAAAAAAGGGGGGTTACAACGGAGTATAGGAAGTATCGGGAAGAGATCAAAAAACTACGGTTGGATTTGGAAAATCTATCATTTCAAGAGTTTTTGGAACCGTTCAGAAGTCAATCTGGATATCCAATGCAATATCCATTGCAATATCAATCAATGCAATGTCAATCTTCTAATAAACCAGTGCTTTTTCGTGGAAGACGGTTTGTTTGGGACTCCTTTCTAATCCAAGAGGATCCGGACGTTTTGTTTTCAGACGAAGAAGTGTTTTCCAATGAAGAACTGATGCAAAGGCTTTATACCAGTGGAGCTTATGCCTGTTTAATAAGAATAGATCAAACCAAAAAACCACCACTTTTCCATTCAAAAAGGCTTTTTCGTAGATTTACTGTGATGACCAACCGGAACCTTTCTATTCCTTGTTTAGAAGAATTAGAAGAAAAAACAAAAAGAAAAAGAAAAAAGAAGAAACGAGATGTTCTCGTTTCTCAACAGAAGGAACCCCATATCGAGGCTTTGCAACGCATTCAAGGAAAGGGTATGAAATCGCAAATTCTACACGTACACATGGACAGTCCTTTAGCTCTGTATCACCGCTGGTTGATTGAAAATCCGCGGGGCCAAAGTGACCGCTGGGACTTGGTAATTGATCGCCAAAGATCTCTTGAAACCAATCGTTCAGTACCCAATGAACTTTTTCTTTCTAATATTCTCTCAGAGAATTATCAATATTTATTAAATCTGTTCCTTTCTAACAGAATGTTATTGAATCAAATGACAAAGACATTGTTGAAAACGAAATGGCTTTTTGCGAATGAAATGAAACACTTCATTTCTACAACAGGATTCCACATCTCTTCTTTCGAAAAATCGGATAGATCTGGAATTGAAAGAATTAAAGAAAGATGAAAGAGATCTCGATAAATACATAAATACACATATGAAATGGTTGTTGGTATCTGCTCTGAGAACAAATTATTGTAATAACGGAATGACTAGGTTGGTTTTCTACATATTTCATGTTGACCATAATGAGCTTTGGGATTGCCCCAATTCGGTACACGATTCTCTAAGATAAAACCTTGGAAAAAGTCGGGTCAGATCGTATCGTCGGAATCCTTTTTGTAAAAAAGGCTCTGCCTTGTTGACCATTCTTTGGCTCATTCCATAAGCAAATCATGTATGCCTTGAAGAGGACTCGAACCTCCACGCGCTTAGCACGAGATTTTGAGTCTCGCGTGTCTACCATTTCACCATCAAGGCTTGAAGAAGATTAAGTTTTCATCTTGTATTACAAATTTCTTCAAATCTCCAAAAGATTTTATAAATGAGATCGAGAAGCTTTTTCTAATCTAATCAGGCAGGATAGGTAGATCTAACTAAGACTAAGATCTTAGTTAGATCTACCCTTTTTATGGATTAAAAATCCGCAAAAGCTCTATTGGCCTCTGCCATTTTATGAGTCTCTTCCTTTTTGCGGATAGCTGTGCCTTTCCCTTTAGTAGCATCTATCAATTCAGAACTGAATTTGGACTCCATATTTGGACCCAGCCGTTTGCGAGATGCCTCTAATAACCAACGAATAGCAAGTACTTTTCCTTGTTTAGGTTTTATTTCAAGGGGAACTTGATAAGTCGATCCACCTTTACGTCTTGGTTTTACTATTAGACGAGGAGTTACTTCCTTTATTGCTTGTCGTAGAACCAATAGTGGATTTTTTTCTGTCTTTTGTTGAATCTGTTTCATGGCTCGATAAAGAATTCGATAAGCCAATGATTTTTTTCCATGTTTCAGGATACGATTAAGTACCATGTTAACTAATCGATTCTGATAAATTGGATCGAAATTTTCCGTTCTTTTTGTTTTTTTTGCACTAATTCGTCGTGACATGAGTTTGAAAAGGGGTTCTAAATTCTATTTCATAAAGGCTAAAAAGGAATCACTTTTTTTTCGGCTTTTTGACTCCATATTGTAGGGTGGACCCCTGGTATGAAAGATCTCCCTCCAAACCGTACATACAACTTTCGCCGAATACGGCTTTCTACATGATTCTATCTGCATAGATGAGATCTATTATGCATATAATGATGTTTACTCACTCTTCATTGAGTATCCGTTTCCTTTCTTTTGCTATGACCGGAAATCTTGTATTTTCCATATCTATACAATCAAGTCCTTAGGTTTATAGTGTAGAAAAAACTGTTTCAAATTCCAAATCATTGCTAATTGATTCAAACCTGTTCTAAAAGGTCAAGGTATTTTTTGACAAAAAGTCGGGGAAAACTTATAAAATAATTTCACTATTGAACCTTAGACTTTGTTTTATGGTAGCCTGCTCTAGTCCCCTTACACAACGTTTGTTATGAAGTTAGCCATATACTTCCCATGTTTATAGCCATTCACATGGTATCATAAATACAAGTCTTAGATAAGAATATACAACGCACTAGAACGCCCTTGTTGACGATCTTTGACCGCGACAGCATCTAGGGTTCCTCGAACTATGTGATATCTTACACCGGGTAAATCTTTCACTCTTCCTCCTCTTACTAATACTACAGAATGTTCTTGTAAATTATGGCCAATACCAGGTATATAAGCAGTAATTTCAAATCCGGAGGTTAATCGTACTCTGGCAACTTTACGTAAGGCAGAGTTTGGTTTTTTGGGGTTAATATTGGAAAAGTTGACAAGTTCTGTTTACTGTCACTCTACAAAACCGTACATGAGATTTGCACCTCATACGGCTTCTCGGTCGATTCTTTGGAAGTAGGATAATTTGGATTTCATGATTCGAGAATCTTTCTATTCTCTTCATTCTATTTTCTCTCTCCAAAAAGTACCGCACGTTTTTGCGTTCTACATCTCTCGATCGATGAATCAGATTTCTTTTTCTCAATCTTATTGAGATACAGTATTTCCAGAAATAGAGAACTAGGAATTATTAC